TATTATTAAAATAAAAAATGGCAAAAAAAAGTTTAATTGCACGTCAAAAAAAACGTGAAAAATTAGTTGATAAATATAAAATAAAACGTCAAACTTTAAAAACAAAAATAAAACAAGAGAAATTTTTAGATGAAAAAATAAATTTATATAGTAAATTACAAAAACTACCTAGAAATAGTTCCGCTACTAGACTTAACAATCGTTGTTTAATTACAGGACGTCCAAAAGGCTACTATAGAAATTTTGGATTATCGCGCCATGTTTTAAGAGAAATGGCCCATAACTGTTTATTACCTGGATTATCTAAATCTTCTTGGTAATAATAAAATAGAAAAGCTTCTTTTTAAAAATTTAATATATAATTAATTTTTTATTAATACTTCCTTTGCTTTTGCTCCTTGGATATTTCCGAACCTTTTTATTCGGGAATATCCATATCCAAAGGTTCGGAAATATCCAAAGGAAAGGCAAAAGAATCAAGCAAAAATTAAAAATACTTTTTATTTAAAAAATATATATATATATAAACTATGGCTCGCGAAAAATTTGAAAGATTAAAACCACATGTTAATATTGGAACTATAGGTCATGTTGATCATGGTAAAACAACATTAACTGCTGCTATTACTATGGCACTACAAAAATTTAGTGGAAAAAAGGGTAAAAAATATGATGAAATCGACTCTGCACCTGAAGAAAAAGCACGAGGAATTACTATTAATACAGCGCACGTAGAATACGAAACAGAAAATCGTCATTATGCCCATGTTGATTGTCCTGGTCACGCTGATTATGTTAAAAATATGATTACAGGTGCAGCTCAAATGGATGGCGCTATTCTAGTTGTATCAGGTGCTGATGGCCCTATGCCACAAACGAAAGAGCATTTATTATTAGCTAAACAAGTAGGTGTTCCTAATATTGTTGTTTTTTTAAATAAAGAAGATCAAGTAGATGATGCTGAATTATTAGAGTTAGTTCAATTAGAAGTTCAAGAAACACTTGATGCTTATGAATTTCCCGGTGAAGATATACCTATTGTAACAGGTTCGGCTTTACTAGCACTAGAGGCGTTAATTGAAGGTACTGATGTTTCTGATAACAAATGGGTTAATAAAATCTATGATTTAATGAAAGAAGTTGATAATTATATTCCAACTCCTGAGCGTGAAACAGATAAAACATTCTTAATGGCAATAGAAGATGTATTCTCTATTACTGGTCGTGGAACTGTTGCAACTGGACGTGTTGAACGTGGTGTTTTAAAAACAGGTGAAACAGTAGATCTTGTTGGATTAGGGGATACAAAAAATGTAACAGTTACTGGATTAGAAATGTTCCAGAAAACTTTAGATGAAACAGTTGCGGGAGATAATGTAGGTGTATTACTTCGAGGTGTTCAAAAAGATGAAATTCAACGAGGTATGGTAATTGCTGCTCCAAATTCAATTGAACCTCATACAAAATTTGAAGCACAAGTTTATGTTTTAACAAAAGACGAAGGTGGTCGCCACACTCCATTTTTCCCAGGTTACCGACCTCAATTTTATGTTAGAACAACTGATGTTACAGGTAAAATTGAAAACTTTACAGCAGACGATGGATCTGAAACAAAAATGGTAATTCCAGGAGATCGAGTAAAAATGGTTGTTGAATTAATTCAACCTATTGCTATTGAAGACAATATGCGTTTTGCAATTCGTGAAGGAGGTCGTACTGTTGGTGCTGGCGTAGTTTCTAAAATTTTAGAATAATTGTAGCAAAATTTTTATTTATAAAAAGAAAAAATGAAATTAAATAAATTAATTAAAGATATTGAATCAGATTATTTAAAACCGGATTTACCTTCGTTTAAAATTGGAAATACTGTTTCAATTGATGTTTTAATACAAGAAGGTAATAAAAAAAGAATTCAATCTTATAGCGGTAAGATAATATCGCAGCATTTAGCTGGGTTGAATTCAACTATTACAGTTAGAAGATTATCAAAAGGTATAGGCATTGAAAGAATTTTTCCAATCCATTCACCAGATATTAAATCAATAAATCTAATTGAAAAGTAAAACAAATTAAAATAAAAAACAACAGATTTGTTGTTTTTTATTTTAATTTCTAATATAATACTACTATAACTATTTTTTATGAAAAATAAGCCTTCTTAACTCAATTGGTAGAGTATCGGTCTTGTAAACCGAAGGTTAGCGGTTCGACTCCGCTAGAAGGCTATTAAATATTTTAAACAATTATTAAATAAAAAATTTTAATTTGTATTTTTTTATACAAAATTTATTTTTAAAATTATTATTATTACTAATATTGTAATAATTTTTTTATTTTAATTTTTATTTGGTTTTTATAATAAAGCAAATATTTTGGTTATGGCAAGATTTATATTTTTTAGTTTATTAATAATTGTATATGTTTTAAGACTTAAAACATAACTTTTATTATTACCTATTTGTTATATTTATTTTTATGTTTTAAAAAATATTTACTTTTATTGCCTTTGGACTGTTTTGCTTTTGGTGGACAAAGGAAAGGCAAAATAAAATTTTTTTGATAATCAAAATCTTAGTTATATATGTCTTTAATTGAATTATTTTTATTAAAAAAAATTTTTATTTGTATTATTTATGTTATGTATTAATTATCACTTTTAAAAAAGTGATAATTAATAAAAAAAAGATTAACCATTGATTGAAGGAGCTTCAACTGATGCTAAATCTAATGGGAAGTTGTGAGCGTTACGCTCGTGCATTACTTCCATACCTAAGTTAGCACGGTTGATGATATCAGCCCAAGAGTTTAATACACGACCTTGAGAGTCAACAATTGATTGGTTGAAGTTGAAACCGTTTAAGTTGAATGCCATAGTTGAAATACCTAAAGCAGTGAACCAAATACCTACAACTGGCCAAGCAGCTAAGAAGAAGTGTAATGAACGTGAGTTGTTGAATGATGCATATTGGAAGATTAAACGACCAAAGTAACCGTGAGCAGCTACGATGTTGTAAGTTTCTTCTTCTTGTCCGAATTTGTAACCTTCGTTAGCAGATTCGTTTTCAGTAGTTTCACGAATTAAAGATGAAGTTACTAATGAACCGTGCATTGCCGAGAATAAAGATCCACCGAATACACCAGCTACACCTAACATGTGGAATGGGTGCATTAAGATGTTGTGTTCAGCTTGGAATACGATCATGAAGTTGAAAGTACCTGAGATACCTAAAGGCATACCGTCAGAGAATGAACCTTGACCAATTGGGTAAACGATGAATACAGCAGATGCTGCAGCTACAGGAGCTGAGTAAGCTACTGCGATCCATGGACGCATACCTAAACGGAAAGATAATTCCCACTCACGACCCATGTAACAACATACACCTAAGAAGAAGTGACAAACGATTAATTGGTACGGACCACCGTTGTATAACCACTCATCTACAGAAGCAGCTTCCCAGATTGGGTAGAAGTGTAAACCAATAGCGTTTGAAGTTGGAACTACAGCACCAGAAATGATGTTGTTTCCGTATAATAATGAACCAGAAACTGGCTCACGGATACCATCGATGTCTACAGGTGGTGCAGCAACAAATGCGATGATGTATACTGAAACAGCTGTTAATAATGTTGGGATCATGATAACACCAAACCAACCTACGTATAAACGGTTTTCAGTTGAAGTTACCCATTCACAGAAGCGAGCCCATAAAGATGAAGCTTCGCGGCGTTCTAAAATTGCAGTCATATTTATTTATATTTATTTTTAAAAAGTTAAAAATTTTTCCCAAACAAATTATTTGTTTGTTATATATTATTATAAAATAATATATAAATTATGTCAATTTTAATTTTTAAAATATTGCGAACAGGGGGAATCGAACCCCCGACCTCGCCTTGGCAAGGCGATATTTTACCTCTAAACTATGTTCGCATATATAATTTTAATATATATATATATATTAAAATTATATAATAAAAATTTTTTTATATGTTGTCAATTATTAATAATTATAATTTATTTAATAATTTATTAATTAATAATTTATCATTAATACCGGGCCATGCAATGCCATCTAATCTTGTTGGTAAAGTTTCGCCTAATTCTAAATATTTTTTTGATTTTGAATCTAATTTTGATTTTGCCCAATACCAGTTATAATTTGGTAATCTATTTAATAAATAGTCACTTGTTTTTGAACTTATAACTTTTTTTGTACTTGTTTTTAAATTACGAGACTCATTATTTTTATTTGTATCAAATTGTAATATTTGTTTAAAATTATCTAATTGTTCAGGTGAAAGTTCTAATGACGGTAATTTAAGAATTAAATTTGATTGATTTTTAATATTTTCAATTGCGGGTGACCATGATTGAAAAGTAAAATAAAAAGGTAAATTTTTAGATGCTATATTTTTGTTATCTTTAAAATAATCTTCCTCTGCTTTTGAATACTCTGATGAATCCTTTGAGTAATCAAAAGAAAAGGAACTAAAATCACCTGAATTTAAATTTTCTGGTACAAAACTAGCTTTAATAAGAAATTTTCGTAATGAAGAATCCCACCCAATATATAGTGGAGTAGTATTATTTAATACCATATATTTTGATGGATCTAAATTAGTTTTATTTAATTCTTCATGTAAAAAAATTTTATTTTCATTTGAAAAATTGTTATATTTTGGTTGATCAAATTTTAAAACTTTTTTATAATTCAATTCTGAGTTTAAAGAATCATTTTTATTAATATCAAAATTTAAATTAACGGCATTAAAATGTCTTATTAAACTTAAAGAACCTTTAAATTGTTGATTATAAACTTTTTCAGCATATGATTCTTTATTATTAATAACTAATTTTTTATAATCTTGAATAGTATTTAAATAATTTTGTAAAATAAGTCGACGTTTAAATAAATCAATTTCATCATTGACTGTTAAATTATAAGAATTAGGTTGTCCCCATAAAAAAGGATGCATATCCAAATGCATTAAAGCTTTATATACAGGGTTACTATAATATTTTTCTCTAAATTCGCGATGAACTTGAACTTGTTTTATTTGATTTTTTGAATTAGCATCTTGATAGCCTAAATAAATATCGTTTCTAAATAATTGAGTAAAAATTTCTTCAATTGCGTTTTCTTTTTTCTGAAGTTTTGTACTATATAATTCTAAATTAGGTGTTTCATAATTAGGAACTTCAAATTTAATTTGTTTGAAATTATTTTGTTTAGTACTATTGATTTGTTTACGGGTACTACTTCTTTGATCTGTTCTTAAATTAAATCTATTTTTCCATAAACTTTCAGATTCTAAACTATATTGTTCATATTTTAAATAGTTTGTGGTATCTTTTTTTATTAAATCTGACTTATCAAAATTTAATGGGTTTGTAGCTATATTTATGACAGACATCTTATCTTTATTTGTTCTAAAAGAGCTATAAATAGGTTTAGGAAGAGTATTTTCTAAAAATTTATCTTCAGAAACAAAACCTAATGGACCATAAATTAAATAGTCAAAACCATAATAAGGAATATTATTAAAACATAAAATTGTTGTTATAAATAAACTAATATAATGAAAACGTTCGTTTACAATAATAAATGGAATTTTAGAACATATAGTATTAGAAATAAAATTATAACTATTTATTATTAAGAAACCAAATAACGATGTAAAAACTACACTACCTATTAAAATACCAATTAAATAAGAAAAATTATTTAAAAAAAAATTTTCAATATTTTCATTAGTTTGTAATAAATTAGAATATCCATTAACGGTTAAATTACCAAAATAATTATAGATAGATGTTTGTTCAGTCCAAGATAAAATAAAATTTAATCCAAATAATTTGAATAGAATATCTTTTTGATAAAAGTTTATAATTTTCATATTCGGATTATGAATCATATTATAAAGTAAATTTACCAATAAAAAAAAACCTAACAAAAGATTAAAAGGTTCAAAAGTTAAAAAAGGTAAAATTAAAAATTCAAAACCAAATAAAATAGAACTAAAAAAAATAAATTGACCACATATTGTCCCTAAAGCAGCAAAAATACCAGCGGGTAATCCGTTAATAATTAGAGCTCTAATTGTTAATAATTGTGGTATTGAAAAAGGAAGAACTAAAAAAAAACTATTTAAAAATCCCGTAAAAAAATTTTTGGAGTTTAATGATGAATTTTCAAAAAATGAAAAAAAACTTTTATCAAGCTCAATTTCAAGCGCTGTTTCAAATAAATTCTTACCTTCTAAAATTGCTATATAATTATGTTTAAAATTTGCTGGTAACTCTACAAAATCAGTTAACCATTTAAAAGATAACAAATAAATAAAAAATATACTTAAAGAATTACCAATATATAAAAAAATCGATTTCAAAAAAATAAAGGCATTAAAATTTTCATTTAAAATAAATAAAATATCATTAATATGATCAACATAATCTTTTAATGCGTTAATAAAAAACATATTAAATTTCCTTCGAATAAATAGAGCTTGTAAAATTTAATTATAATAAATATAATTATAGTATAATACAATATAAAAATAGGGCTTGTAGCTCAGTGGACTAGAGCACACGGCTACGAACCGTGGTGTCGGGGGTTCAAATCCCTCCTAGCCCATAATTATTATGATAAAAAGCCATAACTATGTAAACCTTTACCCATTAAATTAACACCTAAATAACAAACCCAAATAATTACAAAACCAAAACTAGCTAATAAAGAAGATTTGAAACCGCTCCATCCTTTTGATAAACGAGTATGGAAATAAATTGCGAATATAAACCAAGTAATTAAAGCCCAAGTTTCTTTAGGATCCCAACTCCAATAAGAACCCCATGTTTGATTAGCCCAAACAGCCCCAGATAATAAACCCATTGTCAATAAAGGAAAACCTAGACCTAAAATTCTATAACTTAAATTATCTAAGGTTAACATTACAGAACCTAAATTATCTATTATAAAATCTTTTTTACTAGTTGTGTTTTCAAATTCTATATTTTTAGTTTTATTTATATCAAAAAAATAAGAATTAAAAGCTAAATTAACTTTTTTAACTTTTGATGAATCCTTTGAGTAATCAAAAGAAAAGGTTGAGTTAGAATTTTCATATAAAAAATTTTCAGAATCTAAATTATTTTTATCTAATAATAAAAGCTTTTTATTTTTATTATATAAAAAATTACTTACAAAAGTTAAAATTAAATAAGCTATTGAAAATAAGCAACCGCATAATAATGCAGCATAGCTTAATATCATAACTGTTACATGCATTAATAACCAATTAGATTTAAGCGCAGGGACTAAAGCATTTACTGTTTTTAATTCAACAGGCAAACTAAAATTAGCAAAAGTATTTAATAGTAAAATTAGTGGTGTTAAAATGGAGCCAAAAATAGAGTTTAAAAATGAATTATTTGAATATACTGTTTTATTTATTTTATTATTATTTTTTAAAAATAATGATACTATATTATTATAAAAATTTTTAAAATAATTCTTTTTTTCAACGGTGATATTAAAAATAATTAATATACTAGTTAAACTATAAGATAAAAATAAAAGTGATTCATATAAATTACTTAAAGGGAAATGGTTTGAATTTACCCAACGAATACAAAGAAATGAAAATTGTAATATATTACTAATTATAATAAATATATCAGGTAAGTTATTAAAACCTTTTAAAAAAAAAGATGATTTTAACCAATATAAAATCATTGCTACAAATAAAATGATAAAATTTATATTTATAAGACTGGTTTCTAAATTAATATTAAACATTTAATAAATTTTTAATTATATTATATTTCCTTTGCTTTAAATTTATACTCCCTTGCTTTATATTTATATTTATATTTATATTCCCCTACTTTTGATTACTCAGGGGGGATCATCAAAAGTTTATGTTTATATTTCAAGGGTAAATGTTTTTTTATGCAAAGGGGGTCATCAAAAGGGCAAAGGATTTATCAAAAGTGAAATTTTTATGTATTATATAAATTATTAATATTTAATTTATAATTTATATAATAAAAATTAACTACCTACTTTAAAAGCGTCTATAAAAAAACCTAGTAATAAACCCATTTTATAAAAATTCAAAAATTTTAAATTTTTAAATAATAAAAAAAAAATTTTATTTTTATATATTTTTAAAAAAAATTTGTTTAATTTATGATATTTAAATGATTTTATATATGTTATAAAATTTATAAATTCAATAAATAAAATTGTTGCTATAATAATTAAACCATCCCAATTTGTATAAACTCTAAAAAAGATTAAAAAAGTACCGAATAAATTACCACAAACAAAACCTAATAATAGTAAAAATATATAAATAACAAAATATTTTTCTATAAATTTAAATTTATTTAAAACATTAAAATAAAAAGAGTTTAATAATTTTAAAAATTTTGTATTATAAAACATTTTTAATTATCTAATAAAGTTATTTGTTTTCTCTATTTAATAAAGAAAACAAATAACTTTTTAATAATTTCTTAATAAGCTAATCCCATACTACGAGTTGTTTCTGGACCTAAATATACTCGTACACTTAGATAATCAGTAGGGCATGCACTTTCGCAACGCTTACAACCAACACAATCTTCAGTTCGAGGAGCAGAAGCAATTTGGGCTGCTTTACAACCATCCCAAGGTACCATTTCTAATACATCAGTAGGACATGCACGTACACATTGAGTGCAACCAATACATGTATCATAGATTTTTACAGAATGAGACATAATTAATAAAAATAAAGTAAATAAATAAAATTACGGATTAACAATTTTTTTATTTGTATAAAATATTTATTATATATTTAAATATATAATAAATATTTTATATTGCAAATAAAATAGTAAATTTTTTAAAAAAGTTTATTTTTATACTTATTTATTTATATTATAAAATATTTTATTAATTATTTATTTTTAATAAAATAAATAATTAATAAAACAAATAATTAATAAAACATTAACCTACGGAAATTACACGAGCTAAGAAGAATGACCAAGTTGTAGCAATCCCCCCTAATAAATAATGTGCAACACCAACAGCTCGACCTTGAGTAATACTTAAAGCACGAGGTTGAATAGCTGGAGCAACTTTTAATTTATTGTGAGCCCATAAAATTGATTCAATTAATTCTTGCCAATAGCCACGTCCACTGAATAAGAACATAAGACTAAATGCCCATACAAAGTGTGCACCTAAGAAAATTAAACCGTATGCAGATAATGCTGAACCATACGATTGAATAACTTGTGCCGATTGTGCCCATAAGAAATCACGTAACCAACCATTAATAGTATTAGCACTTTGGGCAAAATTACCTCCCGTAATATGTGAAATTCCAGAAGCATTTACTGTACCCCAAACATCTGATTGCATTTTCCAACTAAAATGGAAAATTACAATTGATAATGAATTATACATCCAGAATAAACCTAAGAAAACATGATCCCATGCTGAAACTTGACATGTTCCACCACGACCTGGCCCGTCACAAGGGAAACGGAAACCTAAATTAGATTTATCAGGAATTAGGCGAGAACTACGTGCAAATAATACACCTTTTAATAGAATTAGTACTGTTACGTGAATTGTAAACGCATGTATGTGATGAACCAAGAAATCTGATGTTCCTAATGAAATAGGCATCATTGCAACTTTACCACCAACAGCTACAACATCTCCACCCCAAGATGGACTTGTACCTGCTAAAGCATTAGGAGCAGTACTATTTGGTGCTAAGAAATGCGTTTTTTGGATCCATTGAGCAAAAACTGGTTGTAATTGAATTGCTGTATCTGAGAACATATCTGCAGGACGGCCTAATGCACTTAATGTATCGTTGTGTATATAAAGCCCAAAACTATGGAACCCTAAAAAAATACAAACCCAATTTAAATGAGAAATAATAGCATCTCGATGACGAATCATACGATCTAATAAATTATTATAGTTATTTGTTGGATTATAATCACGAACCATGAAAATAGCAGCATGTGCTCCAGCCCCAACTATACAAAAACCTCCAATCCAATTATGATGTGTAAATAAAGATAATTGTGTAGCATAATCAGTTGCCAAATAAGGGTAAGGCGGCATAGCATACATGTGATGAGCCACAATAATAGATAATGATCCAAATAAAGCTAAGTTAATTGCTAATTGAGCGTGCCATGAAGTTGTTAAAATTTCATATAAACCACTATGCCCTTCACCAGTAAATGGACCTTTATGTGCTTCTAAAATTTCTTTCATACTATGTCCAATACCCCAATTAGTACGGTACATATGACCTGCTACAATAAATAAGACAGCAATTGCTAAATGATGGTGTGCTGTATCAGTTAACCATAAACCACCTGTTACTGGGTTTAAACCGCCTTGGAATGTTAAAAAATCACTATATTCAGACCAATTTAAAGTAAAGAATGGTGTTAAACCTTGTTTAAAACTAGGGTATAACTGAGCCATTAAACTTGGATTTAATAATAATTCATGTGGTAGTGGGATTTCTTGTGGATCAACACCTGCATCTAATAATTTATTAACTGGTAATGAAACATGAATCTGATGTCCTGCCCAAGCTAAACTACCTAAACCAAGTAAACCAGCTAAATGGTGATTTAACATAGATTCAACATTTTGAAACCATTCTAATTTTGGTGCACTTTTGTGATAATGGAACCAACCAGCAAAAAACATAGCTGCTGCCATTACTAAGCCACCAATTGCTGTAGAATATAATTGTAGTTCAGTTGTAATTCCACTAGCTCTCCATAATTGGAAAAAACCAGAAGTGATTTGAACACCTTGGAAACCACCACCTACATCTCCATTTAAAATTTCTTGACCAACAATTGGCCAAACTACTTGTGCACTTGGTTTAATATGCGTAGGATCACTTAACCATGCTTCGTAATTTGAAAAACGAGCTCCATGAAAATACATACCCGATAACCAAATAAAAATTACACCTAATTGTCCAAAGTGTGCACTAAAAATTTTACGTGAAATGTCTTCTAAATCTGACGTATGAGCATCAAAATCATGAACATCTGCATGTAAATTCCAAATCCAAGTTGTTGTTGTTGGTCCTTTTGCTAAACTTCGAGAAAAGTGTCCAGGTTTTGCCCATTTTTCAAAACTAGTTTCAACTGGGTCACGATCAACAACGATTTTAACTTTTTTTGCTTCGCGTTCTGGTGGACTAATTGTCATTATATTACTCCTAAAAACAAATATTTTATAATACTAGTAAAAAATTATTGTTTTATAAAATTATTAAAACAAAATATTTTTTTATAAAAAAATATACATTAATAAAATGTGTTTTTATAGTATTTAACTCTTAATTTTTATTATTATTATATATTTTTTATTTCTTATTAAGGGACCAAAACCAAAACCAAACTAAAACCTATAATATTTTTACTTTTGATGAATCTTTTGAGTAATCAACTTTTGCTTAATCCTGTTTCAACTTTTGCTTAAGGTTAATCCTCTGAGTATTCGCAGAGGGTATAAAAGCAGGGGAGTATAAATATAAAGCAAATAAATACTTATTCCCTTGCTTTTCTTTTGCCCTTGCCCCTTGCTTTTGCAAGGGCAAAAGAAAAGCAAGGGGCAAGGGCAAAAGTTAAATTTTATAAATTGGCATCAGGTTATTTTCACAAAGGGCTACCCCCTTACTATCGTCACCCCTAATTCGTTTAACAATCTAGTTCGAGATGGTATAGTGTTGTTCCGAATTAGCTAAGACACCAAAAATTTTATTTTATTATATTATATAAGGTCAAAATCAATCGATCCTTTGTACATCTCAGCTGAAATTATTACTAATCTTACACTTGATGCCAATCTATCGGCTTGTCTTGCCGCGATCTAATAGAGAGCATTCATCTTGAGGTGGGCTTCTCACTTAAATGCTTTCAGCGATTATCCACTCCGTACATAGCTACCCAGCGTTTCCTATTGGCATAAGAACTGGTACACCATCGGTACGTCCCTTCGGGTCCTCTCGTACAATGTTGAGATCCTCTCAATGCTCTTGCGCTTATACCGGATATGGACCGAACTGTCTCGCGACGTTCTGAACCCATCTCACGTACCGCTTTTATGGGCGAACAGCCCAACCCTTGGGACCTACTCCAGCCCCAGGTTGCGATGAAACGACATCGAGGTGCCAAACCTCCCCGTCGATGTGAACTCTTGGGGGAGATCAGCCTGTTATCCCTAGAGTAACTTTTATCCGTTGAGCGACGGCCCTTCCACTCGGAACCGTCGGATCACTAAGGCCGGCTTTCGCCTCTGCTCGACTTGTTGGTCTTGCAGTCAAGCTCCCTTATACCTTTGCACTCTACAGCTGATTTCCGTCCAGCTTGAGGGAACCTTTGCACACCTCCGTTACCTTTTGGGCAATTGTGTTCGTTAAATTTTTTTTATACTTCGCGGTTTAGGAAATTTATAATACATTTCAGGTAATAAATAATCAAAAATTAATTTTCTTAGTATATCATAACTATAACCGGATATATAAATTTGATAATAAATACGCGTTTCATTATTTACAAGATGTTTTTGTTTTCTAGGTTTACACTGTAATTGAAATTTATCATTTAAAATAAAACATAAAGCTTCAACTTCTTTTTTAGAAAAATTGTGTGTATTTAAAATTACACCTTTAGATTGTTTTGATTTTAGTGATCCATCATCCATATACCAATAAGCTATAGAACGAGCAGTTAAAACTTTATTAAGTATTTTTGAAACTATTTTATTTCCATTTATATCATAGAATTGTTGTCTATAGAATCTAAATACTCCATCATATTTTGTTTTAAACCCAATTAACTTAGTTCCATTTTTTCTTTCTCGTGTTTTGACTTCTCCTGGAACCCAATCTTTGAAAATTTCATATAAATGTAAAACGTAATTTGTTTGTTTAATACTATGTTCAAATACTAATCTTGCTTTTTGTCCATTAGGACTTTGTTCTATGTGTAAATCACCTAAAGTACATCCTATAATAATTTCTCTTTGTGTATTAGTTAAAATCATTTTTTTTTGTCTTTGCAATTTAAAGCAAAGTCTTAACGTTGAGTTTCTAACTCAACTTTATGTCGCCATAAAGTTCAGACTATATCATCATCTTATTAACTAAGAGCCAAGCGTGTAGTCGTTGAGGGGTCATACAATAAGTAGAGGACTTCCCTGCTGATTATCTGCATTAACTTATTTTTACGGTCTAATCCTCGTAAAGTTAAATCTTCGACTTTTATACTTTAAAATAGATAACGGAATAATGTGAATATTTTAAAATACAAAGTACAGACGTCCCAGCATATAGCTCGGTTAAATTTATCAATCACTTGATAAACACCCCAATAATCAAGGTCACCGCCCCAGTCAAACTGTCCATCTGAAACTGTCAAGGATCCTGATTCAAGGAATCCTATTAGAATTCTAGCTCTTTTAGAGTGGTCTCTCACTGATGGCTCAATTAAGTCCGAAAACTTAATATCAACGCCTCCCACCTAGACTGCGCAAAAAAAGCCCGAATCCAATTCCAAATTACAGTCAAGCTTCATAGGGTCTTTCTGTCCTGGTATAAGTAGTCCGCATCTTCACAGACATTTCTATTTCACCGAGTCTCTCTCCGAGACAGTGCCCAGATCGTTACGTCTTTCGTGCGGGTCGAAACTTACTCGACAAGGAATTTCGCTCAGTTATATCCTAACTTTTTCAAGAAAGGCTGGACTCTATCTTAGATATCAATTAAATCTAATTTACCATCAATTAGAATGAGTTTTTTCTTTGATTTGCCTGTGTTCATTTCAAGTCGAAGAGAATCAATTTTAAGTAAGCCTTCAACAGTTAAATGTTTTTTGCTTTCAATTAATTGTAAAACTTTTCGAAACTTTAAAAAATCTACCTTTTTCTTTGTTTTTAAACTGTGCTTTTCAAAAAAAGGTATAATGGTTTTATTTAAATGTTCAACACCTCGAACTCGATAACATAATCGATCACCGTGGTTTTTTCTTACAACACCAAATTTCCAAAAATCTTTTAAAGCGTATAGTATTTGTTCATCACGTTTATGCTGAACAACAGAAAATTCTGGTAAAACTTGAATTCCAAGTGTCATTTCTGGATTTTTATTTAGTCCTATAAAAAAACACCCTTCTCCATCTACAAACCCAACAATCCATTGTGATTCTAATTGTGTCATAGTTTTATTTGTTTTTATATCTCCAAACGTATAGTCTCTGAGGATTCTAATTGTATATTAGTCTTTCCTGCTGATTGTCCTCGTGCCATTCTCATTATTACTGACTTACTTTTAACACGTCTCCAAGAGTTAACCTCGAAAAGTTAGTCCCGATATTGTTGTAATATAAAAGTCGAGTAGAGTTATGTTTTTGGGGAGTTTCCAGCATTTAGTTCGGTTTTACTAAGGCTAGCGATTTAGCGTAATATCGTGTATTAACCTTAGGACTGTCAGAGTTACAGCCGCCGTTCACCGGGGCTTCAGTCGTCAGCTTTTTCCGAGGAATAACCAACTTCTTTTACCTTCCGGCACTGGGCAGACGTCAGCCCCCATACATTGTCTTACGACTTTGCGGAGACCTGTGTTTTTGATAAACAGTCGCCTGGGCCTGGTCACTGCGGCCTATATAATATAGGCACCCCTTCTCCCGAAGTTACGGGGCCATTTTGCCGAGTTCCTTAGAGAGAGTTATCTCGCGCCCCTTAGTATTCTCTACCTACCTACTTGTGTCAGTTTAGGGTACAGGTTGATTAAATTTAATGGTAATAAGAGCTTTTCTTGGAAGTATGACTAAAACTAAACCGAAACTTTATATAATAAAGTTCCAGTCAGGTCGCATGTTTTCTAAACAAAGTTTTTTTTCATTGTTTTAAGAATTCAATACTTCTACTAGAATACCAATATCTAGCTAGTTACCGCCTTCTCCGTCCCTCTTTACCAAACCTAATCAAGTACAGGAATATTAACCTGTTTTCCATCGACTACACCTTTCGATCTCGCCTTAGGTCCTGACTAACCCTCCATGGACGAACCTTGTGAAGGAACCCTTAGGTTTTCGGGGCATTGGATTCTCACCAATGTTTTCGTTACTCAAGCCGACATTCTCACTTCCGTTTCGTCCATTAAAATTCACATTTTAACTTCACCCTATAACGGAACGCTCCTCTACCGTAACAGTATTTTAACTGTAACCCACAGTTTCGGCGGATGACTTAGCCCCGTTCATTTTCGGCGCAAAAAGGCTCTACCAGTGAGCTATTACGCACTCTTTCAAGGATGGCTGCTTCTAAGCAAACCTTCTGGTTGTCTTTGCCTTTTTACTTCCTTTATCACTTAGCCATCACTTTGGGGCCTTAACTGGTGATCTGGGCTGTTTCCCTTTTGACAATGAAGCTTATCCCCCACTGTCTTACTGGTTGATGGAAAGCATATTTAGTATTCTTAGTTTGCCACGATTTGGTACCGCTTTCGCAGCCCGCACCGAAACAGTGCTTTACCCCTAAATAGCCCGTCATCAACCGCTGCGCCTCAACACATTTCGAGGAGATCCAGCTAGCTCCGAGTTCGACTGGAATTTCACCCCTAACCACAGCTCATCCGCTGATTTTTCAACATCAGTCGGTTCGGTCTTCCACTTGGTGTTACCCAAGATTCATCCTGGCCATGGTTAGATCACTCGGGTTCGGGTCTATAAATAGTGACATACGCCCTTATCAGACTTGCTTTCGCTTTGGCTCCAAAAAGTTATTTTAACCTGGCCACTACCTATAAGTCGCCGGCTCATTCTTCAACAGGCACGCGGTCACTTTAGCTCCCACTGATTGTCAATTTACGATTTCATGTTCTTTTTCACTCCCCTACAGGGGTTCTTTTTCACCTTTCCCTCACGGTACTGTTTCACTATCGGTCATTTAGGAGTATTTAGTCTTACGAGGTGGTCCTCGTATATTCACACGGAATTTCACGTGTTCCATGCTACTTTATAATCATTTTTTTCTATTTTAAACTACTGGACTTTCACCATCTATGGTGCAGGATTCAGCTGCTTCGTTTAATAGTTTTTTTTTTCAATGATTAGACTATTTCCGTTTCGCTCGCCGCTACTAAGGAAATCGCGTTTGCTTTCTTTTCCTCTGCTTACTAAGATGTTTCAATTCAGCAGGTTGTCTCTTACTTAATTATGAATTCATTAAGTAGTTATATAGGTTTTCCTATTCGGGAATCTTCGGATCAAAGTTTGTTTCCAACTAACCGAAGCATTTCGTTGGTATCCACGCCCTTCATCGACTCTAAATGCCTAGGTATCCATCGTAAATTTTAATATATTTGACCTAGTCAATATAAATCCAGTAAATAAAATTATTTTATTAAATTGGAGATAAGCGGATTCGAACCGCTGACATCTGCCGTGCAAAGACAGCGCTCTACCAACTGAGCTATATCCCCAATTTTAAATTTTTTTACTGGTGGGCTATACTGGATTTGAACCAGTGACCTCACCCTTATCAGGGGTGCGCTCTAACCAACTGAGCTAATAGCCCTGTTTACTTTAACTATTAAGTTAAAGTAAAGTTATTATTTTTTATTCTTTTTTTGAAGGAGGTGATCCAGGGCCACCTTCCAGTAGCCCTACCTTGTTACGACTTCACCCTCGTCACTAACTGTGCCTTAGACGTTTACAACGGCTTCGGGCCTAGTCAGCTCCGATGGTGTGACGGGCGGTGTGTACAAGGCCCGGGAACGTATTCACCGCAGTATAGCTGACCTGCGATTACTAGCGATTCCGGCTTCATGTAGGCGAGTTGCAGCCTACAATCCGAACTGAGATTAAGTTTTTGAGGTTGGCTGTACTTTCACAAGTTAGCATCTCTTTGTCTTAACCATTGTAGCACGTGTGTAGCCCGGGATTTAAGGGGCATGCTGACTTGACGTCATCCTCACCTTCCTCCAGCTTATCACTGGCAGTCTTGCTAGTTTCCTAAAAGCAACTAACAATAAGGGTTGCGCTCGTTACAGGACTTAACCCTACGTCTCACGACACGAGCTGACGACAGCCATGCACCACCTGTATCTATGTTTAAACTTTCTCGTCTCCAAAAAATGCATAGTATGTCAAACCCCGGTAAGGTTCTTCGCGTTGCATCGAATTAAACCACATGCTCCACCGCTTGTGCGGGCCCCCGTCAATTTCTTTGAGTTTCACTCTTGCGAGCATACTCCCCAGGCGGGAAACTTAACGCGTTAGCTACAATACTGCATTTAAAAACGCAATATTTAGTTTCCATCGTTTACAGCTAGGACTACTAGGGTATCTAATCCTATTCGCTCCCCTAGCTTTCGTCTCTGAGTGTCAGTTTTGGTCCAGTAGAGTGCTTTCGCCATTGGTGTTCTTACTGATATCTGCACATTTCACCGTTACACCAGTAATTCCCTCTACCTCTGCCATACTCTAGTCTAAAAGTTTCAACTGCCTGCCTAAGGTTGAGCCTTAGTTTTTGACAGTTGACTTTTTAAACCACCTACAGACGCTTTACGCCCAATCATTCCGGATAACGCTTGCATCATATGTATTACCGCGGCTGCTGGCACATATTTAGCCGATGCTTATTCATTAGATACCGTCATTATCTTCTCTAATAAAAGAAGTTTACAACCCGCAGGCCTTCATCCTTCACGCGGTATTGCTTCGTCAGGCTTGCGCCCATTGCGAAAAATTCCTCACTGCTGCCTCCCGTAGGAGTCTGGGCCGTGTCTCAGTCCCAGTGTGGCTGATCATCCTCTCAGACCAACTACTGATAATCACCTTGGTAAGCCTTTACCTTACCAACTAGCTAATCAGACGCAAGCTCATCTTTAGGCAGTAACCTATTTAACTTCTCAGCATATAAAGTATTAGCAACCGTTTCCAGTTGTTATCCTTTTCCTAAAGGTAGATTCTTACGCGTTACTCACCCGTCCGCTACTAAGTATTATAATTCAATGAACTATTATCTTCGTTCAACTTGCATGTGTTAAGCATACCGCCAGCGTTCATCCTGAGCCAGAATCAAACTCTCCGTGATAGTTTTTTAATAAAAATATTTTTTAATTAAAGTATTAAAAAATATTTTTATTTACATTAGTGTATTCAACAAAATTTATTTTAATTTTTTAAATATGTACCATCAAAACAGGTATACTTATGTATTAATTTAACTTTGAGCACTTAATTTAAATTAAGTGCTCAAAGTTAAATATTTAAATTGGAAATTGAAAACCTGTACCAATAGGTACTAAATGCCCTAAAATAAGATTTTCTTTTAAACCTCTTAAAAAATCACGTTTTTGTAAAATAGCTGCTCTACTTAAAATTTTAATAGTTTCTTGAAAACTAGCAGCTGATATAAAGCCATCCATTTCTAAACAGGCTTTACTTATACCTAAAATAACTGGTTCATATTGAGACTTTTTCCCTTTTAAACAACTATTAATTAATTCAATCCAATCTAAATAAACAATATCTCCCCTTAAAAGACCAGTATTTCCTGGATTAGTTATTCGAACTTTAGAAGTCATCTGTTTAACTATAATTTCAATATGTTTATCTGAAATATTTACTCCTTGAGATTGATAAACTTTCTGGACAGAATCAACAATATATTGTTGGATAAAAATTATACTTTTATATACTGCTTCTTTTTTAGAATAATGCTTTTTATATTTTTTAAATTTTAATTGAATCAATGAATTTAAACTAAATTGATCTTTTACATTTTCTCTTGCTTCTAAAAGTTGCTCAATTTTAGGAATACCTTGAACAATATCTTCAGTTTTTAAATTTTTATAAGTTAATGTTAATAATGGTGAATTAGTATTTACAAAATCACCTTGTTTTAAATTACAAATACAACCCGGTGATAATAATAAAGATTTTGCGCGTCGTAATAATAATTTATTTTTATTTAAAAAAATTACCTGACCTGATTGATTAACTGCAAAGTTTAACATAATTTCTTTTGAGCAAGGAACAAAATCACCTAATCTTACTTTAAATTTATTAATTCTTAAATAATTATTCAAATTTAATGGAATTTTATATGTTAAAAAATCAGAATTTGTTAAATATATTAATTCAGGAAATAGTGATAATTTTTGTTTTAAATTTTGTTTTAAATTAAATATGTTATTTATATTTTTATATTTTTTATTTTGTTTACTAATAAATTTTTTAAAATAATTAGAATAATAAAAAAAAGATGAACTATAACTTTTTAAAACTTCTCCTTTAAAACCACTTAACTCATATTTTAATTTAGGTAATTTATTAGTAAACAATGTCTTTTTATTATTATAAGCAGATACGTTTTTAATTTTATGTTTAATTAATTTTAATCTATTAAAAATACTATTAGATATTTTATTAATTCCAATTAATGATAAATCATTATAAATATCAGTAAATTCTTTTTTAACAATAAAGTTTATTTGAAATAAAAAACTATTATTTTCAATTAAAAAAGGTCTAAAATTAATATAAATTTTAGCAAAATTTTGCTTTAGATTACCCTGCTTCCTCTGCTTTTGATTACTCAGAGGATTACCCAAAAGCAAACTACCCTGCTTTTGATTACTCAGAGGATTAACCTTAACCAAAAGCCCTTGCTTTTGCAAGGGCAAAAGTTGATTACTCAAAGGGTTTATCAAAAGTGAAATATTTTTTTGTTTTTCAGCATTAGTAAATTTTTCATATTTATTATTATAAACATTTAAGGTAATTAAATTATTTAGCATTTTTTTGTTAATATTATAAATTGTTGAACTAAAATTATAAGTATTATTTAAAAAATTATTTCTATATAAATAAATATAAGAACAATATGAAATAGAAAAATTACAAAGATTATTATTTTTATTCTTTAATATATAAAACTTAAAATTTTTTTTATAATTAGAATTAAAAATATAAAAAATTTTTAATTTTTTATTATTCATATTAACAAATATATTGTTATTAAATTTTTTTTTATAATTAAAATTAAAAATTATATTTATTAATAATAATATAAAAATATTATTAATATAAATATTTTTAAAACAATAGTAACCTTTTAAACTAAAAAAATCATAAAAAGTATAACGTTTTTTATTATTAAAATTAAAATAATTTCTTTTTAATCCATCATTTTTAGAAACTATTTTTTTTAAACAAACTTTATGTTTATGCCCCCCTTGTGTATTCCTTTGGGCTTCGGGAATATCTAAAGGTAAAGTTTTTAAATAATATTTATTATTATTAAATAATAAATAATTACAATAAGTAAATTTATTTAAAAACTTTTGTTTTTTTATTAAAATAAAAGGACTATTAAATATTTTTCTTTTAATTACACTATTAAACGGAAATTTTAAAATATAATAACGTAAATCATTTTGTGGTAATAATAAATTATTTTCATAAAAAGAAAATACTTTTGAAAAATTATTTAAATAATTCAAATCAAATCCTTTTTCAATTAAACAAATATTTTTAAATTTACTAAATTTTATTACTAAATTAGAATTATATTTAAATGTAATTTTTTCAATCAATAATTTTGGTTTATAACGACTATATTTATTCACATATATATTTGAATCAATGATTAAAAAAATACGTTTTAAATTATTATTTAAATAGTCTGTTTTATTATTAACTAAAAAATTTTTATTAATAAACTGATTTTTAAAATGTTTATTTAAAAAACTTGACTTATATTTTATTTTTTTTAAATTTGATGTTTGAAAAAACACTATACGATAAAATTTATTAATTAAATAAATATTATTTTCACTATTATTCAATTTTTTATAATTTATTATAGTTTTAATTTTTATTTTATAAAAATAAAATTTAGTAAAAATAAAATAATTATCTATATTTAAATAATTATTTTTTAATATTAGATTATTTAAATATATATTTGAACAATATAAATAAAAGTTTAAAAATTTAGACGCATTAAAAATAAAAATACTATTTAATAAAATTTTTTTAATTTTAAAGTTAACAAAAGATTTTAAAAAACTATTACAATTATTAAATTCAGTTTTTAAAAAATTATTTTTAAAACGAAAAGTAAAAAATTTATTTAATGTTACTATATTTTCAAATAATACATGTTTAGTTATAAAATGCCCGCTTGGAATAATCTTTTTATAATTTAAAAATAGTAAATCCGATTTATTAATTATATAAACCCAACCATTATAATTATTAATTAATTTATAATTATCAGAATTCAGGTCAAAACTTTTATTTAAGGTAAATAAATTATTATTTTTTATTTCTAAATTTTTAAAATCAGTACTCAATTTATCATTTTTAATATAATATAGGCTTAATGAATAACTAAAAATATAATTTGTATTTATTAAAAAAATATTTTGTATATAAATATTATTATATTTAGTTAATACAAATTTTAATTTAAAATTAAAAAATTTGAATTTCATAAAATTAAAAATATAATTTTTTTTAATTACCATTTTTTTATTAGAATTTGATAAATTATCAAATACCGTATTTGATAATTTTTTTTGTTCACAATTATTTTTTATTTGAATTCTAAATAAATATAAGCTATTTATAGGAAATATTTTTTTTATTTTAAGCGCTTTATTAAAAAATAATTTATTTAAAATATCACAATAACGTAATTCTATTTCCTTTGCTTTTGCCCCTTGTGTATTCCTTTGGGCTTCGGAAATATCCATATCCATATCCAAAGGAAAGGCAAAAGTAGATGAAACAAAATTATAGTTAAAATTATATAATTCTAAATTATTATTTTTAGTTAAGCCAGTATAATAATTGTTTGGCAAAAATAAAAAATCAAAAGCCGATTTATAAAATAGCCAATAATCATGATAATAATTATTATTAGCTAATAATAAAATATTTCTTTTTAAATAATCATTTATCCAATATTTTTTAATTAAAATATCTGTATTATACTGTTTATTAGTTAAAATATTATTATAAAATGAATTAAATTGTATTAATTTACTAATTTTTTTTATATAAAAAGAATTTAAATAATTAGCCCATTTTATTTCAAATAAATAGCTTAAATTATAAATAAAATTATTTTTATAAAAAAAAATATCTAAGTTATTAATATTATCATATTTAATTAAACTATTTATAAAACTATTTGATGTATTGGTGTTATTATTTAATAATTTTTCTGAATAAAAATTATTTATTTTACTTTTAAATTTATTATTAAATAATAAATAAAAAAAGTTTAATTTATTATTTATATTTTTTTTATTTATTATTTTTAACTTATTTATATTTTTACTTTTAATAATAAAATAATCTGAAATAAAATGTTTTGATAATATATATGGTTTATTAAAAAAACAACTAGTGAAAAAATAAGATTTCGATTTATTATTATTAAAATTATTATAATTATATAATGTAAAAACTTTAAAATTATTATAATTAGTTTTAATTTTAAAACTATTATTAGTATAGTATTTAAAATTAATTTTATTAATTAATTTGTATTTATTTTTTAGTTTATTTGATTTTGAAAACCATATAATAGACGTGTTAAAGTTATTTTTTTTACTTAAAAAAAAATAAGTTTTATTAATTTGTAAATTTAAATTTAATATTTTTTTATCAAATATAATATCCAAATTATTAAGCATATTTAACTGTTTATAATTACTATATTTAAATACTAATAATGAATCTAGTTTTAAATTGTTATTATAAAATAGTGATAAAAATATATTATTATATGCAATTAAGTTATTTATTGAAAAAGAAACAAAAAAATATTTTTTTAATTTTTTGTTAATAATATATATTTCATTATTATTAAACTTATTTAAAAAATTATAAAAGATATTAATACTTATATTAATATTTTTTATAAATTCCAAAAAAGTTATATTTGAAAAAATCAAATTATATTTCATGTTATTATTTATGTTTATTTTTTCTTTTTTCTTAAAATTTTTATTTTTATATAAATCTATTTTAAAGTTTGAAGATAAAAATGAATAAATATAGTTTGAAAAATAACAATAAATAATTTTTTTATTTAAATATAATATTTTTTTTTGATTAATGTTTAATTTATTATTTTCTAGTAGTAAATTTTTTAAATTATTATTTGATTTTACTAGATTATTAATTTTTAAATTTTGATTTAATAAGAAATAAAATATAATTGAAATATAGGAAATATTGAACAAAGTAGATTTTATAAAAAATTTATCTAAAAAAAAATTTTCATCCTTTCCTTTGGATATTTCCGAAGCCCAAAGGAATACACAAGGGGCAAAAGCAAGAGGTTTATCAAAAGTTAAAAGTAGATCATTATTATTAACTTTTTCTAATTTACTATTTAAAAAGATTTGTTTATTTTTAAAATAAATAAAATTATTTTTTTTAAAAAATAATTTTTTATTTTTTATAATATTAGTTTTATTAAATAAAAAAAATGACTTATTAAAAAAATTATCTTGTACTTTATAAAAAAAATTAAAATTTGTTTTATGTTTTTCAAAAAAAGATAAAAATAAATAATTAAAATTATTTGAATTATATAAATTTGATTTAATAAAATAAATATTATTATTATTTAATAAAATTTTATTATATATTAAAATACTTTTTTGTTCTAAAAAATCCTTATTTATGTTTAGTAAAATATTATTATTACTATTTTGAAAAAGCTTAATATTTTTATAAAAAAAAATTATATTATTGGAAAAATTATTTAAAAATAAATTATATGATTTAATATGTAATTTTTTATCAACAGCTAGTAAATTTATACTAGTCTTAATTTTATTATTTAAAAAATAAAAAGACCATGTTGGAGGTTTTATATTTAAATATGGTTTAACACTATCTTCAATTTTATTTGAATTATATTTAGTTTTGTTAAATAAACTATACTTGTTTAGTAATCTTGTTTCTATCTTATTAAATGTATTATTTAATTTTATATATAATAGTTTGTAAAAAATAGCTAAAATAAAAAAATTTAATGACGAATTATTAAAAATTAAATAAGAAGGAGTTTTATTAAAATTATTAAAAATTTCCACTGAGTTAGAAATAGAATAAACATCTTCTAAATTATTAAATAAACTATTCTCACTAATATTAGTACCTAATTTATTATAAAAAAAACTTATTATTTTACCTTTTTTATTATTGTAATTTAATTCAAAAAAGTCTATTTTTAAATTACTAGATTTATTAAATATTTGTTTAATATCATTATGTTTAGAAAAATTTTTTAAATTTGAAATAAAAATTTTTTTATTTTTTTTTAATATTCTATTTTTTGAGTAATCATTACCTTTATTAAAATAATGTTTATTTTTTAAATTTTTTAATTTAAATAAAACACTATACTGTAAATTTAAATGATTAATTTTTATATTTTTAAAAATATTTAAAATTGTTTTATTTTCTATAATAAACAAATTTGTTAAAATAAAATTAAAGGGCGTTTTAAAAATATAAAAATTATTATATTTTATTATAATTTTAAAAAACTTTGACTGATCTAATTGACAAAATGAAAAACAATTGATTGGTAAAATACTATTATTATTATATTTTTCAAATAATATTACTTTATTTATTGAATTTAAATTAATACATAATTTATAAATAAAACCGTAAGAATTTTTTTTTTTGTTAAAAAAAGGTAAAAAATAAGTTTTTTTTACTTTTTTTATATTATTATTAAAATTATTATTAGAATTTGAATATTTAAAAAGATATTGATTAATATTTGAATAAATTTTTTTATTTTTAACCTTTGCTTTTAGATGACCATGACCATGACCATGACCCCCTTGTGTATTCCTTTGGGCTTCAGAAATATCCATATCCATATCCATATGCAAAGGGAAGGCAAAAGTAGATAATTTTTTAAAATTATTTTTAATAAATTTTTTTTTGAAAATATTTGATACTTGAAAGTAATCATAATTTATAAATAAATTAGATTCTAAAATCGAATAATATAAAATTTTATTATTGTTGATTTTATTATAAAAATTAAAAATCTTTGCTTTTTTATAATCCAAATTATTATTATTAAAATTATATTTACTTTTTTTTATTTTATTTGAATAAGAATTATTTTTATGCAATAAGTTGTATAAACAAATAAAATTATTAAAAAAAATAAAATCTCCGGCTTTAATAAAAAGATTTAAAGGCTTTAAAATATTTTGTTTATTAGATGCTAAAACCCATAGTTCACCAGTTTTTGAATTTACATATTTATTTAAATTTGTATCTGTTTTATTTAATAAATTAATGGATTTACTATTTTTAAAACGAATTTCACCAGAAAACTCAGAATATATAGTTTGGAAAATATCTACACTTTGCTCTAGTTCAGTTATAAATCCTATAGGTTCCGCTAATACTTGATTTTTATAAACTTTTTGACCTTGTTTAACAAATAATAATGTAAATAAAGGCAAAAGAATTTTTTTTATTTTTAAAGTTTTTGATTTTAATAAACAAAAACCTTTTTGCTTTGTTAAAAAAGCAATTTTTCCATGTGTAGTTCGAACAAATTTACCGTTTATTATATTTGGGAATTCAATATAACCATCAAATAGTGCACGAATTTCATTTGAACTTTGACCTGAAAAAACACCACCAGTATGAAATGTACGCATTGTTAATTGTGTACCGGGTTCTCCAATTGATTGAGCAGCAATAATACCCACCGATTCACCTAAAGAAACCAAACGATTAGAAGATAAACTCCAACCATAACAAAGTTGACAAACATAATTTTTATCTTGGCAGGTTAGCGGTGAACGAACTAAAATTGGTTTTTTACTTTTTAATAAAACATCTATAAGCTGCGTGGTAATTTCTTGATTTCTTAATGCAATTTTTTTAGTTTGTGACTTTTGCCCTTGCAAAAGCAAGGGTTGTTTTTTTAAAGATTGTTCTGTTTTAAAAAAACAATGTGTATTTGATTTTATTAAAATATCATAGATATCTTCTGCTAATACGCGACCAATTAATCTATTTTTTAATGATAAAAGTTTTTTATTATTATTTGTTTTTAAATCATATAAATAAATACCTCTTAAAGTTAAACAATCATATAAACGAATAATAACATGTTGAGCAACATCTACTAATCGACGTGTCAAATAACCAGAAGTAGCAGTTCTTAAAGCAGTATCAACAACACCTTTTCTAGCACCATAACATGAAATAACATATTCAGTTAATGTCAAACCTTCGCGAAAATTACTTTGAATTGGAAAATTAATAATACGACCACTTGGATCAGCCATTAAACCCCTCATACCGACTAATTGACGAACTTGTGAAATATTACCACGAGCTCCAGAAAAGGCCATCATATAAACTGGATTTAAAACATCTTTATTTTTAAAATTATTAATTACTTCCTGTTTTAAAAGTTCGTTAGTATTATTCCAAGTATCAATTACTTGTGAAAAATATTCAATAGATGTTAAATAGCTTTTTTCAACATCTTGATTAGTATAATTTAATTTAGATTCAGTGTTAAATAATAATTTATTTTTTATTAATGGAATTTGTAAGTCATCAATACTTAATGACAAACCAGCTTTTGTTGCATAAGAATAACCTATTTTTTTTAAAATCTCAACTAAATCAACGGTTTTTTTTTCTCCAAATAATGTTATTGACCAATAAATTAATTTTTTTAATCTACTTTTATTAAAAGTTTTATTAAAATAAAGAAAATTTATATTTTTATTTTTAATCATTTTAATTTATATATATATATAAATATAATAATATATTTTTTATTATTATACTAAAATTTTATTATTGTTAACCTATAAAATAGGACTATAATTTAATCAAATAATACTTCAAAAATTAATTTATTCATTAATATACGGCCTGGTGTTGTTTTAATATAAATTAAAGTTTTATTAAACTGCCAATTATAATATAATTTGTATTCTGAATAAATTTTACTTATATTACCACGTTTATCAATTTGTATTTCTAAACAATTTTGGCTATTTAAATTAAATTCGATTTTCTTATTATATTTTAACCAAATTAAAGTATGTAGCTCTAATAATTTTTGATTAAATAATTGAAAAACCTGATTAATATTACTAAAAATTAAAAATAAGTTTTTATTAATTATTGTTAATTTATCGTGATTATTTATTTTATATAATAAATAATTGTTAAAATAATTAAAATTTTTTATTCTTTTTATTTTATCTAAAGTTGTAAGATAATAGCAACCTAGTACCATATCTTGACTAGGAACAATTATAGGATCCCCTGTAGCAGGAGACAAAATATTATTACGGCTACATAATAGTCTCCAAGCTTCGGAACAAGCTTCATAAAAAATAGGAACATGAACAGCCATCTGATCTCCATCGAAATCAGCGTTAAAAGCTGAACATACTAATGGATGTAATAGAATTGCTCTACCAGAAACTAGCTTTGGTTTAAAGGCTTGTATACCTAATCTATGTAAAGTGGGAGCACGGTTTAATAAAACGGGCCGATTTTCCATAATTAATTTAATAATATTCCAAATTATTTTAGATTTATTTTTAATTAATCTTTTAGCATTTATAAAATTTTTAGCAAATTTTTTTAATAATAATTGACGTATTAAAAAAGGTTGAAATAATTCAATCGCCATTTCTTGAGGTAATCCACATTCATATAACTTTAAATTTGGGCCTACAACAATAACAGATCTACCTGAATAATCGACTCTTTTGCCTAGTAAATTTTGTCGAAAACGACCTTTTTTACCTTTTACCATATCAGATAAAGATTTTAAAGGCCTATTATTAGACGAAGTAAATAATTTAGAGTCACCCTTTCCATTTTCAAGTAAAGCGTCAACTGATTCTTGTAATAATTTTTGAGCGTATCTCATTTCTGGAGATACGTTTAAAGAATAAAAGTCATTAGATAATCTTTTTAATCTTTCATTTCTAAATATTACTTTTTGATACAATTTATTTAAATCTGAAACTGCAACTTGTTGACTATCTAAAACAAGGATTGGACGTAAATCAGGAGGTAAAACTGGAATAACATTTAAAATCATCCATTCAGCTTTAACTTCTTTTTTTAAAAAAGGTTGTAATAATTTTAAACGACGAAAATAAGTAGCTCTTAATGAGCGTAAGGTTTCTACTTTTCTAAAAATTTTAATAAATTTATTATAGTCTTTTAATTTTAATAAAAATTTATTATTAAAACTATTTTTTTCTAATTTTAAACTTATTTTATTTTTACTTTTTTCAAAATTATTACCATTATCATTAAAAAATATTCGAAATTTTAAAAAATTTTCATAATATTTTATTTGCTTATTTAAATTTAAAACTTTATTTTTAATATTAGAAATTAATAATTCAATTGAAATAAATTGTTTAGTTTTAATTATATTAGGATTTTTATATAAACATAAAAAATAATAATTTTTTTTATTATTTTTATTTAAATTCATTATTGAATAATTTGAAATCAGTTTGTTTTTATTATTGTCTTTAATATTAGAAGAATAAAAATTAATATCGAAAGTTTTTAAAATATTTTGAATTGCAATAGCTCCTATTTGAGGCTGATCAAAACATATACTACGATCAATATAACAAGGTATAATTTTATCATTTATAGAAGCAGATTTAGTAATATAAAATAAAAATGTTTCCCAATCAGTTTGATTATTCCATAAAAATAATTGACTTATTATATAATATTTATTAAATTGTAACTGGTTTTTAAGTATAAACTGCTCTATTAAATTATTAAAAGTAAAATAATCTAAACTATTGTTTGATTTATTAGAAGATGTTATTAAACTATTTTTTAAATAATCAAAACATAAATATTGTTCATAAATAAAATCTTTTTCTTTAATTTTAATTTTATTATTTAAAAAAAAAGATTCTTTTAATTTAGAATGCCAAATAATATTTTTAATATATATATAAGTACTAGAAAATGTATCTTCTATTTCGATTTTATTTAACATTAATTCCATGTTTTTATAGTTAATATTATTTTCATATTTAAAATCATAAGGAAAATTAATAAATAAATTATCGTAAATACCAAAAAAAGAAATTAATTTTTGTAATACTATATTTTTAGAAATATAAAAGTCATCATTTATAAAACTTTCATTTATATTTAATAACTTATTTGTTTTTTTATAAAAATTATTATCTTTTAAATCCAGTACTATTTCATTAAAAAAACCGTTTTTTTTAGAATTTTTTAATAAATATTTAAAATCTTTTTGTAAAATATTAAGACATATTTTTAAATCAAAATTATTTGTTTCTTTTTGTAAAGTAATTAAATATTTTTTATCTAACCAAATAAAAGAAAAAAAGTTCGAATTATTATTTAATTTATTCAGCCACGCTTTCTTTTTCTTAGGAACAGGGTTTTCTTCTTCTAAATCATATATATCAAAATTTTTTTTTACTTCATTACTTATATTATTTTGTGAATTAATTTCTGTATCAGTTTTTGGTGAAACTGCAACCAATTCTGTTAATGCGCCATAGTTGCTAAAAAAAAACGCAATTAATTGTTTTTTTTCATTATAAATTAAATTTTTATAGTTATTGTCTTTATAATTATAATTGTTATTTTCTATTAAATCACATTTTGAAATTAAAAGTTTTTTAAATAATTTTATTTTAGAAATAATTAAACTTTTTTGAATTGTTGTAAATAATATTGAAGTTATAAATTTACGAAATTTATTGTTACCTAATGGATTTTTTAAATAAGATTCAATATTATACTTATTATTATAGTAAAAATTTGCATAATCTAAGTTATTTAAAATAATAGAATTATTAAAGTTCAATTTTTTTTTATTAATTTTAAAATATCTAGGAATAAAATAAAAATTAAAAATTTTATTTTTAAACCCGTTTTTATTTTGTATATTTAAATAAAATTGTTTAAATAATTGATTTTTTAATTTATTTTTAAATTTAATATTAACTAAATCTGATTTTTGATCTTCTAAGTTTCTATGAAAATTTAATAATAATAAATTAGGATCAATAGTTTTTAATTTTTCTGATTGTATATTTTTTATAGTACTATTATCAAATTCAACTTGTTTTTTTTCATCTAAATCAAAATTATTTTCAAATTTAATATGTTTATTTTTAAATAAATCATAATTTAAACATAATTTATTTGATTTATTATTAATATAAAAATTAGAATTGTTAATAAAATTAAACTCATATTCAGAATATAAGTTTTTTAATACATTTTGAAATCTAATTATAGAAAAACAATATTGATTAATTTTTACTATATGCTTTTTATTTTTTTTTAATTTTTTTTTATATGAAATAAGTTTAAAAAAACATACATCTGATAAAGTATTATAATTTTTCTTTAATTTCAAAGGTTCTTTATGTTTATTTTTAAATTTATAATTATTATTAATAGTATATTCATCTTTAATATATTCATCTTGATTATAATGCTTTTCTAATAAAATTAAATTATTAATTATATGCATATTATAATATTTAATTTTATTTTTTATTTTACTTAAAGTAATATGAAGTTTTTTTATATCAATTTTTTTAGTATATTTAAATTTAAATATTTTATTAGTTTTTATAAAATTTGTCTTTTCAAATTGTGAATACGTTTCATAAAAATTAGATAAAATATTTGAACTATATTTTATCTTCTTATTTTTAACCTTTGCTTTTGCTCCTTGGATATCGATATCCCTTTGGGCTTGGGTTTGGGCTTGGGCTTGGGATAAATCCCCTTGGATATTTATATTACTTTGGGCTTCGGGAATATCCATATCCAAAGGTTCGGAAATATCCATATCCATATCCAAAGGAAAGCCAAAAGTTTCAGGTTTATCATTATACAATAAAGAAAAATTTTTATAATTGTTAAAATTTTTCTTTTCATCATTTAAATAAAGCCACCAAGTGAATGTTACTAACTTATGTTTATAATTTTTAAAATTTATTTTTTTTGAATTGGATAAATTATTATTATTAAACATAAAAAAATTTAAAATATTATTATTTATTATTATTTTTTCTTTATTAATATTAAAAAAAGAATAACCACTTTGAAATATTCTAAAAGGAGATTCTTGAAAATTAGAAAAATTAACAAACATATTTATATTATTAAAATAAGTTTTATTATTTGACTTTATATTATATATTAAATTAATATTTTCTAATATATCAGTATTATTTTTTTCTCTTTTAAAATTATAATTATTTATTTTAATTAAATTACCATTAGTAATAAAAAAACAGTTTTTTTTATTTAAAATTAATTTTTGTAATATTTTATTATTATTAAATAATAAAATTGGAAAATCGAGAGAATACGAGTTTTTTTTTAAAATTATATTTTTAACCTTATAACTGTTTTTATTAAAACTTAATAAATCTTTATTATTTTTATTAATATTTAAATCTAATAAATTAAATTTAAAATTATTTTTTAAAACACTATGAATAATTAAATTTATTGGATTACTTAGCCGTAAAATAATATCTGGTTGATTGTTTAATTTTATATTATTAATCCAATTTTTATTTAAACCAATAACATTATTTTTAAATTTATAAAATTTTTTTAATTTATAAATTTTTTTATAATCTTGTTTTAAATTAATATTATTTCTATTTTTAATAAATAAATTATTATTATTTAATAATAAAAAATTATAATTATTATTAAAAATTGATGAATTTAAAATTGATTTATCACCTATTAAATTATTTTTTAATATAGAAGAAAAATTTATATAATTTAAATTATGTTTAAAAGATTTTACTTGAGTTGATAAAAACTCTAGACAATATGCAACAGACTCTAAATTCTTTCTCTTAAAATTTAAAATAATAGAAATATAACTTATAGATCCTTTTAAATACCATATATGCGTTACAGGAGAAACAAGTTCAATATAACCTAATTTATATCTTCTACTTGATAAATCTTTTAGTGATCCAAAAATTGTTTCGCAAAATAATCCACCTTTTTCAGGTTTTAATGTTTTATAATTGAATGTTTTTGGATTTAAAATTTTTCCTTTATTTAATTTTTCTTTTATACTAGTATTTTTTGTATCAATTTTATTAGTCTTTAAGGGATTTATTTGTGTCCACTGTTTTATTTTTTTAGGAGATGCTAAGCTAATTTTTATAGATTGAAATTTTAAAAAATTAGATTCATTTTTAGATTTATTGATTAAAAAATTTATATTCATAAAAAATCTTTTTTATTTTTATATAACTTTTTTATAATATAAGACTTTATAAAAAATTTATATCTATTTTTTCAGGTTTACCTGTAGATGCTATCTTATAAATAGAAATATCTAAACAAAGAGCTTGTAACTCTCGAATTAAAACTTTAAAAGATTCTGGAGTTCCACATTTAATTGACTTATTATTAAGAATTGATTTTGTTAATTTATTTCTTCCTTCAATATCATCCGATTTTATAGTTAATAATTCTTGTAAAATATAAGAAGCTCCAAATCCTTCTAAAGCCCAAACTTCCATTTCACCTACTCTTTGACCACCCTGTTTTGATCTACCTCTTAATGGTTGTTGAGTAATTAAAGAATAAGGACCAGTTGAACGAGCATGAATTTTTTCATCTACTTGATGAATTAATTTTAAAATATAGGCTTTACCAACTGTACTTGGTTGTTCAAAGCAATCACCCGTACGACCATCAAATAGACGTATTTTGCCTGGAAAATTTGGATTAAATAACCAATATTGTCCTGTTTTAATACGTGCTTCATATAATTTTGAATATACTAAACTTCTTGATGCTTCAGAACCATATATTTCATCAAATGGTTGTATTTTATAGCATTGGCCTAAATAAGTTCCCGCTAACCCTAATAAACATTCAAAAATTTGCCCTACGTTCATACGTGAAGGAACTCCTAGTGGGTTTAAAACTAAATCTAATGGTGAACCATCTGGCAAATAAGGCATATCTTCAGACGATAAAATGTTAGAGATTATTCCTTTATTTCCATGTCTTCCAGCGATTTTATCACCTACTTGAATTTTTCTTTTCTGAGCAATATAGATATGTACTTTTGTTATTTTTTTTATTTTATTATGTTTATTTTTAATATCATATGAGCTATTTGATAATAAATAATTACTTTTTTTAAATCCAATTTTGAAAATAAAATTATATAAAGACGTTATAATAAAATTAGGATTTTTATTTTTTAAAAAATAAAAAATTTTCTTATTAAAAAAGTCTCTATTTTTTAATTTATTTAATAAAAATGAGTTATGAAAAATCTTTAAATATTTTACTTTTTCATAATTATTTAATTTATTTTTTTCTATATTAAAAAAAGGAAACAACAAAATTCTTTTTCGTTTTTTATATTTAATTGTATTATTAATCTTTTTTTGTTTTAATAAAAACTTTTCAATATTGGTTGATAATTTTAATTTTTTTTCTTTTTGATTATTTATATGATTTGATTTATAATAAAAATTATAAAAACCATTTAAATAAAATTTTTTTTTTATTTTATTATTTACTTTATTATTTTTTGTTAGTTTTAATAATTTATTTTCAAAAAATAAATTTAATTTTTCTATATTTAATTTTGAAAATTTAAAACTATCTTTTAAATAAAAATTTTTTTTTTTCAAAAATTTATAAATAAAGAAATTTTTATTTTTTATTATTGTTTTATGTTTTTTTAATAAATTATTATTATCTAAAATATTAAAATTAGAAGGTGTTTCTTTTTCTATTAATTCAATATGAACAACACGACCTTTTATTCCTAATGGCACACGTAATGAAGTATCTTTTGTTTTTGGTATAGATTTTCCAATTATATCATATAGTAATTTTTCATATGCTGATAATTTTTTTTGCCCAATTGGAGAAACTTTTCCAACTAAAATATCCCCTTCTTCAACCCAAGCGCCTAGTTTTACAATACCACTATTATTTAAATAATTGAATGAGTTTTTTTTTTCATTTAATTTAGACGTAAGTTCTTCAGATCCAAACTGAGTATCTCTAATTTCAGTTTCATATCTTTCAATATGTAAACTTGTAAAAATATCATCATAAACTAACCTTTTATTTATCAAAACGGCGTCTTCAAAATTATAGCCTTCCCAAGGTAAATAACCTATTAAAAGATTTTGACCAATTGATAATTCGCCTTGACAACTTGTTGAATTATCAGCTAAAATATCACCACTTTCTACCCATTGACCTTGCTCAACAATTGGTCTATGCACTAAATAAGTATCTTGATTTGATCTAGAAAAAGAATCACATTTATAATTTAATTTAACTTTTAAACTTTGCTTCTCTTGCTTTATATTTATATTACCCTGCTTTTCTTTTGCCCTTGCAAAAGCAAGGGGAAAAGGAGCCATCAAAAGTTTTTTATTTATTAAATTAACATAGGTAGATTTATAATTTAAAATAGAAACATTTAAAAAAATATTTTTAAAATTGAAATAGTTTGTTAAATATGGATTAAAAGATTGTGTTATTTTTTTTTTTAATAAATTATGTGTATATAATTTTTTATTTTTATTTTTAATCAAATTATTATAATTTTTTAAATTAAAACAATTTGTTTTTATTAATGAGTTTAAATATGTTTTTTTATTTGAATTAATATTTTTGTTTATAAAAATATTTTGTTCAATTTTTCTTTTTGTATAAAAATAACTAAACTTATTAAAACTAAATTTTTTAATTAAATTTTTATTTAACTTTTGATTACTCCCTTTCCCCTTGCTTTTGCAAGGGCAAAAGAAAAGCAGGGGAATATAAAGCAAAGATCTTTTTAAATAAAAATTTTTTGATAAATTTATTTTATTTAATAATAAATTAAAGTATATAGGAGAAGTTATTTTATTTGGTTTTATTTTTTTTGAATTAATTTTTGGTATATTTAAAAAATTCATAATTAAATAAAAATTTAACGGGCTTTTTTCTATAATTAGATTTGAATAATTAATTATAAGATTTGTATTTTTAACTTTTTTTAATAAAAATAAATTATTTTTTGATAAAAATGGTTTTAATTTTGGTTTAGAATAATTTATTTTTTTTGAATAATGGTTTATTATTTCAAAAAGTGACAAATTATAATTTTCAAAATTTAAATTAAAAATATTATTAATGTTTTTTATATTTAATAAAGAAAAATTATTAATTTTTAAACTTTGTTTATATAATTTATTATTATTCAAATAAACAAACTTATTAAATCCAAATAAATTCATTTTATGACCAAATGTTTTTATTTGTTTTTTATTTAAATTAATATTATTATTAACAATATTTTTATATTTTTTGGGCAAAAGCCCCTGCTTTTGTAAGGGCAAAAGAACGATTTGTTTATTTATTTTTTTTAATTTAAAGTTAAATTTATTTAATATATTTTTTTTCGAACTTAAAACAATTATTTTTTTACCATCAACATATATTACTAAACCACCGCTTTTTGCTTGTATTGCATAATTAATATTTGCAATAATATTTGATTCTAAACCAGTACCAACAATAGGGAACATTGGTTTTATAATTGGTACTGCCTGTCTTTGCATATTTGATCCCATTAAAGCTCTATTTCCATCATTATGTTCTAAAAAAGGTATTAAAGATGTAGCAATAGAAATCATTTGAATAGAATTTATAGCTATATAGTCCATTTTAATTCTAGATACTCTTTTAAACTCTTTTAATTGACGACAAGGTATATCTGTTTTACCAGGTAAAAAATTAAGTTTATTTTTTTTTATATCCCCCGGTGCAATGTTAAAATTTTTTTCTTGATCAGAAGAAAATAAAAATAAACCTTGATTTAATAAAATAAAACCCTTATAGATTTTATAAAATGGGGTTTCAATAAAACCTTTAGAATTTAAAGATGAATAAATAGTAAATGAGTTTACTAAACCGGCATTTTGTCCTTCTGGAGTTTCAATAGGACAAATTCTACCATAGTGAGTTGGATGAATCCCTCTAATAGCCATACCAGCTGTATCTCGACTTATACCACCAGGCCCTAAGGAACTAAGTCTACGTTTATGTGTAATCTCTGCTAATGGATTTGTTTGGTCTAATAATTGAACTAAAGGATTTGTATTAAAAAATTCTCTTAATACATTATTAAATAATTTAGAATTTATTATAATTTCTAAATTTAAATTTAAATTTTTTTTATTTTTAAATTTAAATATCTGGTTTTCAATTTTTACTTTATTATTAGATATTTCTAATAAATTATTTTTTTTATTAATATTATTTAATACATTAAACTGTTCAGTATTTTTTAATAAATTAAAATATTTTTTTATTTTTATTAATTCAAAATATGAAAAAAAATTTTTTTTTATATTATAAATATTATTTGAATTTTTAATAATGTCTAATTTTCTTTTAATTATATTAATTTGATCCTGTTTTACCAATATTGTAGAATTAGATATACCTTTATTTACAAAAAATCCATTTTTTAATTTATTATATGTAAAAATAAAATTTGTCGGTTTATTTAATTTATCATTTAAAATTAGTTTATCACGAATAGTTTTTTCAAAACGTAAAATTCCTGTTGTTAATTGAATTTGAATTAATTTACCGGAAGATCTTATTTGACGATTTTTTAAATCATCAATATCAGTTGGAATTTCAATACCTTTTAAACATTGCATTAAATAAAAACAAGAAAATAATATATCTTTAGCTGTTAATAAAGTATGACTTTCAGATATATTTATTCCTAACTTTTTATTTATACGTAATCTACCAAGTTTTGACAAATTATATAAACGAGGATTTAAAAACTTTTCATATAAAAATTTTTTCCCAATTTCTTTAATATTAATATTAGAATCTTGTAATTTAGATTTTACAGAAATTTTTTTAACTAACTTTTCGAAATTTTTATCTAAATTTAAATTAATATTTGAGTTTATTTTGTTTTTATTATTATAATCTAATACTAACTTTTTTTCTTGTAAACTAATATTTTTATTATCTAATGATTTAAAATGATTATATTCATTATTAATATTTAATTTATATGAATTTAAATAATTATTAAAAATAGGTAAACTTATACCTAAACAACGTAAAAAAATATTTATTGGAATTTTTGGAGTTTTTTTCATTTTTGCCCAAATATCACCGCTTTTACTATCAATTTCTAGTCTTAACCACGTACCTCGTTGTGCTATAAAATCTGCAGAATAAAAAATTTCTTGATCTTGTTTTATTAATTTTTGAAAATAAATGCCGGGACTTCTAACAATCTGATTCATTATGATTTTAGGAGAACCATTTATTATAAAATGACCATTTTTTGTCATTAACGGTAAGTTCATCAATAATAACCAATCAATTATAGATTCTTTAGTATTATGATTAATTATCTGTAATGGGACAAACAGTTGACAATTATAAGTTTTTCTTTTTAAAATAGACTGTTTAACAGTCCATTTTGGTCGTACTAATTTATATTTATCTATATAAAATAAAATTTCAATAGTTTGATCTGAATTTGTAATTTTTTTTAATTGTTTAAATTCTTTAATTAAATCCATTTTCAAAAATTTTTGAAAACTTTCTCTTTGTAAATTAAGGAAATTAGGGATTTTAAAATTTATTAATGGATTATAAATATTTGAATAATAACAATTTATTTTAGATTTGTTATTTATTTTAATAAATATACTATTTTTATTAATATTACTTTTTAACTTTTGATAAACCCTTTGAGTAATCAATTTTTGATGACCTGACCCCCCTTGGATCAAAAAAATTCCTTGGGAAAGCAAGGGAATTTGAAGCAAAGGAAATAAATTTTTATTTCTTTTTAATATCATATAATATTATAATTAATTATTTATATATTATTTACTTTATTTTAAATCTTTCACTTTTCTTTTTATTTTAATATTGATTTTTTTTTTATTTATATTATAATTTAATTAATTATTATTAATATATAGGCCCATAACTCAGTTGGTAGAGTGGTTGCCTTACAAGCAATAAGTCATCGGTTCGAGTCCGATTGGGCCTAAAATTTAAATAACACTTATATATTATATAACTGAATTAATACTTAATTCAGTTATATAATATATAATATATAATTAATTAATTGTTACTTTTGCACCTGCTGCTTCTAATGCTTCTTTTGCTTCATCAGCTTCTTCTTTAGAAACACCTTCTTTTAAAGCTTTTGGTAGAGATGTTGTAAATGCTTTTGCATCTGCTAAACCTAATGATGTTAATTTACGAATTACTTTTAATACAGCAACACGTTTATCTTGAGCTACGTCTTCTACAAGAACGTCAAAAGTAGTTTTTTCTTCTACAGCTTCTTCACCTGCTGCTTCAACGTTAGCAACCATCATACCACCCGCAGGTGCTGAAGCATCAACACCAAAAACCTCTTCAATTTGAGAAACTAATTCTGTTGATTCTAATAAAGTTAATGTTTTTAATTGTTCAATAATTTGTTCTACATTGTTAGACATTTTTTTATCCCTATTATAAAAATTCGATTTACATATTATTTTTAATTATGCATAATATTATTATGCATAATAATAAAAATTGTAAAAGATTAAGTTTTGACTTTTGCCTTTCCTTTGTCCTCAAAAGAATATAAATATCCAAGGCAAAATCAAAGGTTGTATTTATATTCAAACCACTACCCCCCTGAGTAATAAACTTTTGATGACCTGACCCTGACCCTGACCCCCTTGAGCATTCGCAAGGGCTTTTGCTTAATGTTAATCCTCTGAGTATTCGCAGAGGGTATAAAAGCAGAGGGTATAAAGCAGGGGAAGTAAAGGTTTAACGTTTTGAAAATTGTGGTGCTTTTCTAGCTTTTTTTAATCCATATTTTTTTTCTTTCTTAATTCGTGCATCTCGAGTTAAAAAACCTTTTAATTTTAACGAAGGTCTATAATTGTTTTGAAATAAACATAAAGCTCTTGAAATACCTAGTTTTATAGCATTTGCTTGCCCTACTAACCCACCACCTTTAACAGTAATTTGAATATCAAATTTATTCTTTAATTCAAGAAAATCCAAGGGTGATTGCATTTGCATAATTAAATAAGCATTATCTTGCATATAATTAATACCAGATTGATTATTAATTATAAACTGCCCACTACCTGGGACTAATTCTACTGTTGCGATAGAAGATTTTCTACGCCCAGTAGCAATAATTTTATTAAAATTTTTAATCATTAATAATAACTCCTTTAAAATTTAGTTACGTGAATAATATTCAACAACTAATAACTCATTAATTTTTAAACCAACCCAATCTCGATTAATAATACCATTTACAACACCTATTAAATTTTCTTTATTAAAACTTAAATGATCAGGTAATTCATTATCACATTTTTGGCTTAATTGTTTCACTAATTCTTGTGAAGATTGCTTATTTTTTACTGAAATAATATCTTTTATTTTACATGAATAACTAGCGATATCAACTTTTTTTTTGTTTACTAAAATATGACCGTGCGAAACTAATTGTCTAGCTGCTAAAATAGATGGCGCCATACCTAAACGATAAACAATATTATCTAATCGCATTTCTAATAAAGTTAATAAAATTTCACCCGTTGAACCGTTTGATTTTTTTGCTTGTTTTACATAACCAATTAATTGTCTTTCATTAATATTATAATTAAAACGCAATTTTTGTTTTTCTAATAAACGTAATCCATAAGGTGATAATTTTTTTAAAAACGTCATCTTTGGTTGGCCGTGTTGACCTGGTGTATTTACTTTATTTGAATCTTTAGTTGTCAATCCGGGTAAATTACCTAACTTACGAACTAATCTTAAACGAGGTCCTCGATATTTACTCATATAATCTCCTTTTTCTTTATTGATTTATAAATGGTAATAAACCAGCAACACGAGCAGTTTTAATTGCATTTGCAATTTTTCGTTGTTCTTTTGCAGTTAATCCAGTTAAATATCTTGGTAAAATTTTACCTTCAAAACTAATAAACTGTCTTAGTAATTGTAAATTTTTATAATCAATTGTTCCTTGAACGAAAGATTTATTACTATTTTTTTTATAAATCGTAATTGGGATATTTATTGTTTTTTTTATTTGTTTTTTAAAATTATATTTTTTTCTCATAAGTTTTTTTATATTTTAACTTGTTTAATTAATTCATAAAATATTTCTTGGTCTCGTACAGCTAATTGAGCTAACCATTTACGATTTATATTAATATTCAATTGTTTTAATTTATAAATAAATTGATTATAATTTAAACCATATAAACGACTTGTTATATTAATACGAGAAATCCATAAATTTCTTAAATTATTTTTTCTTTTACGTCTATCACGATATGAAAACATTAAAGCTTTCATTTTTCTTTGGTTTGCAGAACGAAAAAGTATAGAACTACTTCCACGGAATCCTTTTGTTATCTTTAATACTTTTTTACGTCTTTTACGAGCAACAAATCCACGTTTTACTCGAGTCATGTTTTCTCCTTTTTTAATGTTTTTATCAATTTTTAAAAACTAATAAAAATGTAACTTTTTTATTTATTAATATAATAAATATATAAAAAAAAAAATAATTAAAAAAATTATAAAGTTACTAAAGTTTTTTTTTATTAATTATATATAAAAAATATAATTAATAAAAAAGAGGGAGTAAATTATTTTTAATATATTAGCTTTTTTTATTTTTTTTAATAAAATTAAATATGTTTATTATAAGAATGTTTTAATAAAAATAAAACGTCTTTAGTTCAGTTGGTAGAACATTGGTTTCCAAAACCAAGGGTCGTGGGTTCGAGTCCTACAAGACGTGTAAATAAATAAAATAAAAGATAAGAGTTATTCTTTTTCTAATATATTAGAAAAAGAATAAATTTAATCAATTAAAATGAAAAAACTAAAGGATCAGGGAAAAAACGGTTAACTTCGATTAATAAACCAGCAGTAAAACTAATCCAAGCGAAAGCAATAACAGGTGCAGTTGAAAGATATGTTAAAAAATTTTTCATTAAAAATTCCTTCATAATAATGAAAATAGTGTTATCTTGAATTCAAAAAATAATTATTAACAATTAACTAAAAGTTTTTTTAAAAATATCACGAACTTTATCACCAGAATCAATTGTTTCTAAAGGATCTTTACGTAAACGATGTCTCAAACATAATGGTATAACTCTAAAAATATCTTGAGCAGTTACTTCATTACGACCTTCAAAAGCAGTTAATGCTTTTGCAGCCCTATTTGTTACAATATCACCTCTTAAACCATCAACATTTAACTCAGAACATATTTGTGAAATTTTTATACGAAACTCATAATTTAGATCTACCTCTTTTAATAATTTTCGAGCTTTAACAATTTTTTCACTTAACGTTTTTTGTGACTCATCGTAACTATTTCTAAATTCAATAGGATCTGAATCAAAAGCTGCACGTTGTTCAACAATTTGTACGCGTAAATCAGGCTCTTTAACAGTTCGAATTTCAGCATGCATTCCAAATCGGTCTAATAATTGGGGTCTAAGTTCACCTTCTTCCGGATTACCTGAACCAACAAGAATAAAACGGGCTGGATGACTAATAGATATACCTTCACGCTCAACTGTATGCCACCCCGATGCTGCTGAATCTAATAAAACATCAACTAAATGGTCATCTAATAAATTAACTTCATCAACATATAAAATACCTCCATTTGCTGATGCTAACAATCCAGGTTCAAAAGCTTTAATTCCTTCTGTTAAAGCTTTTTCCATATCAATTGTACCACAAACCCTATCTTCTGTAGCCCCTAATGGTAAATCAATCATTGGAATTCTTTTAGTTTCTATTTCTAATTTTTTATTATTTTTTACTTTATTAGCAACTTCTTCACTCATTAATTCGGGATCATTTGGATCCGAATTAAATGGATCATTTGCAACAACCTTCATATCTGGTAGTAAATCACTTAAAGCACGTACAGTTGTTGATTTACCTGTACCCCTATCTCCCATTACCATAACACCTCCAATCTTTGGATCAATTACATTTAATATTAATGCTAATTTCATCTCTTCTTGTCCAACTATGGATGTAAAGGGAAAAACAGGACGACTTTCTAATTCAATTTTTTCAGACATATTTGTTAATTAATTCTAATTAAATAATTAAATACTATTTAATATGTATTATTATTATTTTTAATATTTAATTGTATTTATTATAATTATAACTAAAAAATATAATTATTAGTTAAATTTTTAATAAATTTATTTTGATTTTATTCTTCTTTAATTAATATAAATTAATAAATAAATATCTAATCTTATTATTTATAGATATAGATTTATAGATAGATATTTATAGATAATAAATTATCTATAATATAATTTTTATTATTATATAATATCTATAAATAACTTGTTATAATAATTAAATTATTTATAGATATAGGTATTTATAGATAATAAATTATCTATAATATAATTTTCATTTTCATTCAAACAAAAAAAAAAGTAAAAAAAATATATTAATAATATAGTCTTATAAAAAATACTTGTCAAACCAGGTATACTTATAACTAAATTCTTAATTTATACATATATATTCGTTTTAATATATATTATTAAAATTAATATTATGTTTTAAATTGACATATATATATTATTAATATATACTAAAATTATTAGTTAATAAGTTTATTAATTAATAATTTTAGTATATATTAATAATAAAATAAAAATGGCAGTACCAAAAAAAGGAACTTCAAAATCAAAAAAAAATAAACGTAAAACAAATTGGAAAAATAAAGCAGCAAAACAAATTGTAAAAGCTATTAATTTAGCAAATATAAAATAAAATTAAGTTTGATATTTTTATAATTTAAAAATATCAAACTTAATTTTATTTGGGCAGATCGAATGGTCAATTTATTAAATTTTAATTATTAAAAATGGCTCCACAAACTGAAACAAAAGCAGGTACTGGCTTTAAAGCTGGTGTAAAAGATTACCGTTTAACTTATTACACGCCTGATTATCAAGTAAAAGATACTGATATTTTAGCAGCGTTTCGTATGACTCCTCAACCAGGAGTACCAGCAGAAGAAGCAGGTGCAGCTGTTGCTGCTGAATCATCAACAGGTACTTGGACAACTGTATGGACTGATGGTTTAACATCTTTAGATCGTTATAAAGGTCGTTGTTACGATATTGAACCATTAGGAGAAGACGATCAATATATCGCTTACATTGCTTATCCTTTAGACTTATTTGAAGAAGGATCAGTTACAAACTTATTTACTTCAATTGTAGGTAACGTTTTTGGTTTTAAAGCTTTACGTGCTTTACGTTTAGAAGATTTACGTATTCCACCAGCTTATGTTAAAACATTCCAAGGTCCACCTCATGGTATTCAGGTTGAACGTGATAAATTAAACAAATATGGTCGTGGTTTATTAGGTTGTACAATTAAACCAAAATTAGGTCTTTCAGCTAAAAACTATGGACGTGCTGTTTACGAATGTTTACGAGGTGGTCTTGATTTTACAAAAGATGACGAAAACGTAAACTCACAACCTTTCATGCGTTGGCGTGACCGTTTCTTATTTGTTGCTGAAGCAATTTACAAATCTCAATCTGAAACTGGTGAGGTTAAAGGACATTACTTAAATGCAACAGCAGGTACATGTGAAGAAATGATGGAACGTGGCCAATTTGCTAAAGATTTAGGTGTTCCAATTGTTATGCATGACTATATTACTGGTGGTTTTACAGCTAACACTACATTAGCTCATTTCTGTCGTGCTAGTGGGTTATTATTACATATTCACCGTGCTATGCACGCTGTTATTGACCGTCAACGTAATCACGGTATTCACTTCCGAGTATTAGCGAAAATTTTACGTATGTCAGGTGGTGACCACTTACACTCAGGAACAGTAGTAGGTAAATTAGAAGGTGAACGTGAAATTACTTTAGGTTTCGTTGACTTAATGCGTGATGATTACATTGAAAAAGATCGTAGTCGTGGTATTTACTTTACTCAAGATTGGGTTAGTTTACCTGGTACAATGCCTGTAGCTTCAGGTGGTATTCACGTTTGGCATATGCCGGCATTAGTTGAAATCTTTGGTGATGACGCATGTTTACAATTCGGTGGTGGTACATTAGGACACCCTTGGGGTAATGCTCCAGGAGCCGCTGCAAACCGTGTAGCTTTAGAAGCTTGTACACAAGCTCGAAACGAAGGACGCGATTTAGCATCTGAAGGTGGTGATGTAATTCGTGCTGCTTGTAAATGGAGTCCTGAATTAGCTGCAGCTTGTGAAGTATGGAAAGAAATTAAATTTGAATTTGATGCTATTGATACATTATAATATTCATTTATTTATTCCTAAAAATTTTATTGTTTAACAATCTTTATTAAATAATAATTTGTTTTTCCTTATAATATTATTGTATAATAATATTATAAGGAGTAAAAAATAATGGGGTATCGTCAAGTGGTAAGACATCGGGTTTTGGTCCCGACATGCGTAGGTTCGAATCCTTCTACCCCAGATATTGACAATAAATTTACTAATTATTATAATATTGTTTATTATTAAGTTGTAAATATTTATATTCGCGGGATAGAGTAGTCTGGTAGCTCGCAAGGCTCATAACCTTGAGGTCGTAGGTTCGAATCCTACTCCCGCTAAAAAATAGCTATTAGTATTATATTAGTATTAAAAAGTTAGTATTATATTAGTATTAAAAAGTTAATATTATATTAGTATTTGGTAATTTTATTATCATTTATTTAACTACCCCCAGGGGAATTCGAATCCCCGTTTCCTCCGTGAAAGGGAGATGTCCTAGGCCTCTAGACGATGGGGGCCTTCATTATTATTATTTAATATATTATGTATTATAATATATTATATAATTTTTGTCAATACTTTAGTAAAAATAATATTTTAAATTAGGTTTTTTATATCTAAAAATAATATATTTTTTTAATATTAATTATAGTTTTCTCAAAAACAGTATTTTATATTAAATATATGTATTTTAACTTTTCAAAATATATAGGTAAACATAAAAATAAATAAATTTTTTTAATATTATTTTAAGTACTAATACAAATAATTTTAAAATATATTTTAGCACCTACATTTATTATAAAAAATATAAATTCTTTGTCAAGGCTATTTAATATTTATATTTGTACCTTTATTGTGTATTAACTTTTAAATTTGCTTTATTGAATATGGTCTTTTTAATAGGAATTAAAATACTATAATTTTATTAATTAAATTCGTATATTATTTTGTACTTAAATATAGTTATTTATATATATATTTATTAATATTTCCTGCATTTAATAAAAAAATTTATTACCCCCCCATTTTGAAATTATTTCTAGTGAACCCTTATATAGGAGGAATACTAGAAATAATTTCAAAATGGGGGGGTAACAATCTTAATTCTTTAATAAAATATTTGATTAGTGAATTTATTATTATATTATTATATAATAGAACATATATTTTATTTTATCAGCATAGTACATAGGGCTGCACCCCTTAGCGACAAATAATTTTACTTTAAAGGAAAAAGTTGACCTTTTGAATCAAACAGTTGAAAATAATAAAGATCAGTTAAATTTGAAGCTAAAAAACTCATTTGACAAATTAGACGACGATATAAATAATATAAATGATAAATTAGATATTATATTAAGTATGCTATTTACTGCAGTAATTATATAACCGTTATACTTTTCTGTTTCTAATCGACTTTGTTTCAATTCTAATGCTTTAGATTTACTATTATTTTTATATATAAATAGCTTCTCATAAACCTAACAAATGTTTATTTTAATGTTAGTTCGTTCAATAGATTTATATTTTTTAAAGCTAGCTTGACAAGACAAAATAGGTATTCTGTTTGGTGCCTTACAGCTGTCTTTCCTTTTTGTACTGAAATTTTTTTTTATTTTTGTACTATTTAGACCTAAAAATAGCCCTTTAGTACTATAATAAATACTTTGTATTTTTTACACTGTATTGTTTATATAAAATTTTAATAAAAAATAGTATTATATTTTTTGTAACTAGTTTTGTTAAATATTTTTAGTAAAATTATTAGGTGGTACCCAGATTCGAACTGGGGAATAAAGGATTTGCAATCCCTTGCCTTACCGCTTGGCTATACCACCAAAACAAATATATTTATAAATATATATTATAAACATATATATATTTATAATATATACAAATATTTATATAAGTAAAGTTATAAAACATTTTTTAACAATTAATAATAAAATAATGAGCCGAGCTGGATTCGAACCAGCGTAGGTATAACCAGCGGAGTTACAATCCGCCCCCATTAACCACTCGGGCATCGACCCTTTATATATATATTATTATACATATAATAATAATTTGTCAATATAATTTGAATTTTAATTGAAAATATAATATAATAATAAATAAATAATTAAATATTATTTTTAAAGGGTTGCTAGCTCAATGGTAGAGTGTTCGGCTTTTAACCGATTTGTTCTGGGTTCAAATCCCAGGTAACCCAATTTATATTAATACAATTATATTAATTATATATTAATATTTGAAAAATTAATATATAATTAATATAATTATCTATAAAATTTGAATTCAAAAATTAAAATATTTTACTAACTTTTTACGTTAAAAAAGTTATTAATAAAAAATTATATTTCTTTTATGACTTTTATTTTCCAATTAACACTTTTTGCTTTTGTTTCATTATCTTTTATTCTTGTAGTTGGTGTACCTGTTATTTTTGCATCACCAAATGGTTGGACTGAAAATAAACGTGTTGTCTTTTCTGGTGTTGGAATTTGGGTTTTATTAGTTTTTGCTTTAGGAGTTTTAAATTCTTTCGTTATTTAAATTTAATTTTAATAATATTATTAAATAAATAATCTTATTAAAGTTAAATATAAAATTAAACTTTATTATATTAAATAATAATTATTTAATATAATAAATTAATATAATAAAGTTTAATATTTCTTTATTTATAATTAACAATGAAACAAAAAAATAAAAACAATTTAGTAAATTATAATAAAAATAAAAAAATTTACAAAGATAAAAAATTTAAAGTATTACAGTTATTAAAACAATTATCAATTATTTATAATTTATTAATTTTTTCAAAAAAACGCTTTAAAAACGATTTTACTAATTTTCCCTCAAATTTATTTTTTATTATATTATTACCTTTATTAGGTTATACACTAGATAAACAAAAATTTTTATCTACTAATATTAATAATTTTGAATCTTTTTTTTATAAAACATTACCTGGTTTAAATAATTTTAATAAAATAAATTTATCAAATTTAACTTGGGAAACATTTAATTATACAGAGTATTTTAAGAAAATTAATTGGAATAATTTAAAACAATTAAGTTATTTTGATAGTTCAGTTTTTATTTCTTTTAATTCAAATCTATATAATAAAAAATTTTATATTAGTACATATAATAGTTTTTCAAATAAAATAGAACTAAATATTAATAATATTAATATAGAAAAAAGTAAAAACTTAAATAAATATTTTATTAGTGGTCGTAACTTTAGTACATTTTTTAAACCATATCTATTTAACAAAAATCATTTTGTATCATTAGATAATAAAAATAATTACAATAATCTTATTGTTAAAGACGATTATTGTAAAAATAATGATTTTTTAAATTTAAAATATTGGCAATATTCATTTTATGAGTTAGATAATATTCCATTAAAATTGAATAACATATTTTATTCTTATACTAATTATGATAACAATACTCATACAAAAAAAAATAATTTAACTGAAAAACGTAAAAGTAAAAACATATATTTAACACAGCCTTTATTCAATAATTTATTTTATTATAAAAAATTTAATTCAATAAAAAAAAGTAACTTAGTTTTTTCAAAAAATTTTAAAACTATAATTGAAAAAAAAAATAATATACTAAATTTTGAAATAGGCAATAAAAAAGTAACCTCTAATATATATAATTTTAGATTTTTTCATTATAAAATTTATAATAAACTTTTTTTATTTAAAAATTTTTTGAAATATCAAATAAATGATTTTGATAATAATAAGCTGTCAACTAGTTTTTATGATTTTATAATAACTAAAAATCATTTATTTGATAAAAAAATAAAAAAAAGTATATCTTTAACTGATAATAAATTTATTAGTATATTAAAAACTAAAAAAGAACCAAATTGGAAAAATTTAATTCGTAAAGATTTAAAAAATTTAGGTAGTACTAAAAATAAAAATTTTATTTATTATAACAAATTTATAACCAAAAATTTTAATAACAATAATAATTTAAGTAATTTACTTTTGGTGAATCCTTTGAGTATTCAAAAGCAGGTGGAGCAGAAGGAAGAAAAATTACCTTCATTTTTAAATACAACATTTTATTTTAAAAAACATATAATAGAAAATAATGAAATATTAAAAAATAAAATTAAAACCCCTATTTCTATTCAATCGAGAGAAAACAAAAACGCAATAATAAAAAAAAATAATAATTTTATAAATAAAATAAATGATAAAAATATAAAATTAAAAAGTTTTAAAATAAAAAATCAACAATCAAATTTTTTATCTTTTGGTTCTTATTTAACTAAAATACCCAGAAATAAAAAATATTCATTTTTATATTATTTTGAAAGAGAATTTTTTTATTATTTAGAATTGTTAACACAAAAAAATAAATCAAAAATAAACACATCTTTTTATAATTATAATAACAATATATTGTGCTTTATTTTTAACAATAAAAATAATTATTTATTAAATAATTTAAATGAAGAAACAGTAATTAAAGGTAATTTTAATAGTACTTATTATAAAAATATTATTTTATTAAAAAATAAAATTTTTGAATCAAATTCTAATTTATTAAAAAGAAAAGTTTCTGGTTATTTATATCCAGATACTCAAAAAAAAAATATTATTTTTATTAATAAATTAGATTTATTTAATAATTCGTTTATACAAATTAAAGGACCAAAAAATTTAATCTATAATAAATTTAAAAACTTTTCTAATAATTTATTTTTTTTATATAACAAAAAAAGCTCAGTAAGCTTTAATATAGAAGAATTAAATTTCAATAAAAAAAGTAATTTATATTTAAAAAATAAAAAAAATTTAACAAAAAATTTAAATTTTTTTGGTAATAAAACAATGGACTTTGGATTAGGTTTTAGTTATAATAAAAATAATATTTTAGAAACTGTGGAAATTGATAAATCTAATTATCACCCTAATCTTTCTTTAATTTATAGTAAACAAAGATTAGATTCAAAATCTCCATTTTCTTGGCAATATCCTATAAAAGAAGATTTATTATTAAATAATAATAACTATTTCCATTCATTAGTAGTTAATAAGAAAAAAAACAACTATAATTTAAAAAAAAGATCTACAAATAAAAATAAATTATACGATATTAATAAAAATTATTTATTAGAGGTTTGTGATTTTAATGAAATACCCTTACTTCCAATAAGTTACAAAAGTTATTTTAAATATAATAAGAATTACAATAATTTAAATATATATTATTCTAATTTTATCAAAAACTTTAATAATTTATTTAATACCGATTTATACGAACTTGTAAGTTTTAAACAATGGTCTCTTTTAACACAAATAAGTTTTTTATTAATATTTTTAAATTTTATTAATAATTTAAAAGAAAATTATGGTGAATTTTTTTTAACGGCCTTTAAAACGTTTTTTAATAATTTTGAATTTGATGCATTAATGAATTTTAAAATAGAGGTAGGTAAGACTATTAAATCAAAAAAAATAAAATTTAATAACTTAGTTGGTGGTAAATTTTTTTTACAAGAATTTAATCAAACAATTTTATTATTAAGAAACTTTAAATTTGGTATTCAATCTAGCTTTAATATAAGAAAACCTGATTTTAATTTTAATAAAAATTTATTAAATGAAGAAAACTTTTTTTTATATAGTAACAATAATAAATATAAAAATTCATTTATTTTATTTAATAGTAAACAAAAAAATTCACTTTTTAACTTTATTAATAACCCATTGTATTTATTATACCCAAAACATAAAAAAATAAAATCAAAAAAAAAAAATTCAACCTTTGCTTTTGATTACTCAAAGGGTTTATCAAAAGTTAAAAATTTACAAAATCAAATTTATATTAAGGGATTTTTATTAGTTGGTCCTCCCGGAACTGGAAAAACAGTTTTAGTTAAAGCATTATCAGGCGAAGCTGAGGTGCCTATTGTTTTAGAATCTGGTGAAAAATTATCAAAATTTAGTTCATCAAATGATACAATATCAGAAAACGCAAAAGGTGCTTTAGAATTAAAAAATTTATTTAAAAGAGCAAAAAAAATATCACCCTGTATTTTATTTTTAGACGAAATTGATAGTGTTGGTCAAAATAGAAAAGATGTTTTAGTTGACTATCGTAAAAAAATCTTAATCAATTCTTCTACAACAAATTCCTATTATTTTTTATCTAATAATAAAATTAATATAAATTCAACAAATTTTAATAAATCAGACTATAAAATAAACAATAATTTAAGTTTTAATAAATTTAATTATATTAAAAATAATAATTATTTAGATTTAAAAACAAATTCTAATAATGGGCAATTAAATAGTAAATCATTATCAATGCTTACACAGCTTCTATGTGAATTAGATGGTTTAAAAGATCGTTGCGATCTTGTTATTATAGGAGCTACTAATCGCCCAAAAACTTTAGATCCAGCATTAACTAGACCTGGTAGATTGAGTAAAATTGTTTATATAGATCTTCCAGGAAAACAAAAACGTTTTGAATTATTAAAATTTTATTCAAAAAATAAACAGGACAATATTAATTGGGAGTTTTTTGCAAATCAAACAACAGGTCTAAGCGCAGCGGATTTATCTTCTTCATTAAATATATCATTATTGAAAACAATTTATAATTATATAAATTTAGAAAAAAAACAAAATTTAAAATTAGTTACTAACTTTAATGTTAAAAATAAATTAATACCAGATTTTGAAGAAATTGAATATGGAATTCAAATTATTAAATTTAGAAATAATTCGTTTAAATATAAGTCTTATGAATTAGGGGTTTTAATAAATTCTTTAATAATAAATTATAATTATTTTAATCAAATAAAATTGATAAGTTTATTTGATTTTTCAAAATTTATTTTAAATTATAAAAAATTTAATTTTATAAAAACTACTAATGCAAAAAAAAAATGGCTAAATTTAAAAATAAAAAAAAATAAAAGAAGTCGACTAAAACAAATTTCAAGAACTATTTTTTATAAAAAAAATAGAAAATTTATTCGATCTTTATATTTATTAAATAAAAAAGGTCATGTTAATAAGTTAATAATTGATAAAAAGCAAAAAGATTATTTTATAAATAAATTTAATAAATATATTAATCGATTATTTAAAGTAAGTATTTTCAGTTCTCGAATATTACTATTTTCAACATATATTATTAATAATCCTTTAACTTTATCATTTAATTTATTTTATAATTATTCAAAGAATTTATTACACTATAAATTATATTATTTTAATAACAAAGTTAATAAATTAAATATAAATAATGATTTAGTATTTGATAAGAACTTTATAAATTTTAAATATAATAATATATTAAAATATAAAATAATTAATTATAATTTTAAATTAACAAATAGTATAGTTTTAATAAATAATAAAAAATTTTATTACGAAAATAATAAAATTTTTTCATTAAATAAAACTTCAAATAATAAATTTATTGAAAATAATTTTAATACTACAAAACCATATTTAAATACAAAAAATTATTTTACGTTGTATAATAAAGTAAGTTTAAAAAAACAAAGTAGAATTCAGCAATTTCTATTTAGTGATTCATCATTTATAAATAGAATATCATATTATATTGGAGGAAAAGCTTTAATTTTGACTGTATTAAAAAAACCTATTTCAAACGTTAATACTATAAACCTATGGTCAGTTAAAAATAAGTTAAATTTTAAAACAAAGAAAAAATTATTTATAGAAAATTCTATAAAAAAATTAATAAATAAGGAAGATTTTGAAAATTATTTATTTTTCATTATTAATGGAAAAATATCTGAAATAAAAATGTTATTAGATACTAACTCAAAAAATTTTTCAAATTTTGCTATTGATGATTTAAAAGAACTTAGTTGGTTATTAAATATTATGATTAATAAAAATAATTTTTATAAAACATTAAAATCAAATTTACTTAAGCAAGCATTAATTCAAAATTCAAAAAGCTCTTTTAAAAAAAATAATAAGCAAATAATAAAAAATAATTATAATGAAACACAATTATATTTATTAATTAATAAATTTGATAAATCTTTTTTATTAAATAAAAAAACATGGCTAAATTTTAATTCACAAAAGTTTAATTTTTGGTCTATAATACCTTATTGGTGGGAACCTAATTTAAAATTAAAAAATCCTAATATTATGCATTGGTCATTTAAAAAATCTAAAAAAATAAATTCCTTAAATTTATTAATTAAACAATCTTCAAAATATTATTATTTTTCTAATAATTATAATAATAATTCAAATAATTTTTTAATTAATAATAACTTTATTATTTGTAATAATAATCGATTTTTAAGTTCAAATAAAATTAGTAATTCTAATTTTATAAATAAAGTTTTTGAACCTGAAATAAAATGGAATAATATTTTAATAATTGAATATTATATTTTAATTTCAAATTTAATTTTTAATTTAATTTTTAATTGTTTTAACTTATTAGAATTAAATATTGAGTTTGTTGATTATTTAATTTATTATATCTTATGCAACGAGCGTTTTTATGACTTTGAATTAAATAAATTATCATTAAAATATTATTATTTTAAAAGTAACTAAATATATTTGTTTTTTATTAGTTAATAAATTATAATAATTAATGAGAAGAAATTTTTAAAATAAAAACTTTTTTATATAAAGGCCTTTACTTATTTTTTTTATTTTTATATAAATATAAAATATAATTTTAAATTATTTTTAATTAAATAAGTTAAACTAAAAGGAAATAAAAAGTAGTTATAAATAAATTTTATAACTACTGATTGATTTTTATTTTATTATTTTTATGATAAAAACAAAAAATTTAGTTTTTTTATTTTTATTTACATTAAATTTTTTTACGTATGATCAAATAGCAAAAGCTTATCCTATATTTGCTCAACAGAATTATCAAAATCCACGTGAACCAAATGGGCGCATTGTGTGCGCAAATTGTCATTTAGCTCAAAAACCAGTTGAACTTGAAGTACCTCAAGCAGTATTGCCTGATAGTGTTTTTGAAGCTTCTATTAAAATTCCGTATGATAAATCAATTCAACAAGTTCAATCAAATGGTAAAAAGGGTGATCTAAATGTAGGTATGGTTCTAATATTACCAGATGGTTTTTCTTTAGCACCAACTGATCGAATTCCAGAGGAAATGAAAACTAAAGTTGGCCAATTATATTACCAACCTTATAGTGACAATCAATCAAATATTTTAGTTGCTGGTCCTGTGTCAGGTAAAGACTATAGTCAAATGGTTGTTCCTCTTCTTTCTCCGGATCCGGCTAAAGATAAAACTGTTAATTATTTAAAATACCCTCTTTATTTAGGTGGTAATAGAGGTCGTGGACAATTATATCCTGATGGATCAAAAAGTAATAATAATATTTTTAATAGTTCAGTTTCTGGAAAAATTACTGAAATTAAAGCAAGTAAAAAATCTACAAGTATTGTAATTGAAACTTCAAATGGTGAAACAATTACAGAAAAAATTCCATCTGGACCAACAATCATTGTTAGTGAAGGGCAAGCTGTTAAGGTTGATCAACCTTTAACAAATAATCCTAATGTTGGTGGTTTTGGACAAGCTGAAACAGAAATAGTTTTACAAAACCCAGCTCGTGTTCAAGGTCTAATTGTTTTTTTAATTACTATTTTTATTACTCAAATTTTCTTAGTGCTTAAGAAAAAACAAGTTGAAAAAGTTCAATTAGCTGAAATGAATTTTTAATATTTTTATATTTTAATATTTATTAAAATATAAAAATAAAGTATTATTAAATTAAAATATTTTTATGTTAACATTAATTAGTTATATTGGTTTATTAATCGGTGGTCTTATTATGGCATCGGTTTTTTATTTAGCAGTTGTAAAAATTCAATTAATATAAACATAATTATAGATATATTATGTTTATGGTAATTAAATTAGCTTAAAATTAGTTTAGTTAAATTAGTGAAAATTAAATTTTTTATTTTTATTTTTTTTTATTATGGTAGAACCTTTATTATCAGGAATTGTTTTAGGATTAGTACCTGTAACAATTAGTGGTCTTTTAGTAGCAGCTTATCTTCAATATCGTCGTGGTGATAGTTTAAATTTTTAAATACTCCCCAGATAGGACTTGAACCTATGACCAATCGGTTAACAGCCGATTGCTCTACCACTGAGCTACTGAGGAAGAAATAAATTAATTATTTTTTATTATTATAATAAAAAATAATTAATTTTTCAATTTTAATATATTTTAAACTTTAATATATAATATAAATAATTTCGGAGAGAGAGGGATTCGAACCCTCGGTATAAAATAATATTATACAACGGATTAGCAATCAGTCGCTTTAAACCACTCAGCCATCTCCCCTTTTTATTATTTAATAGATAATATTAATATATTATATATAAAATATTAATATTATTATATAGGACGAGACGAGACGATACGAGACGAGACGAGCTTAACAGGATTCGAACCTGTATTCAATACTTAGAAGGTACTTGTCTTATCCATTAGACTATAAGCCCTAAATTTAATTATTATATAAATTAACTTAGTAAAAAAGTTTTATATTGAATTTATCATAAGTTTTATGTTATAATAAAATTGACTATAACAATTAATAAATAAAAAATTTTGTTTGCTATTAAATTTTAACAAAAAATTAAAACACTTGTCAAATTAAAATTATAAAATATAAATAGTCAACTGAATGATAAAATAATAAAACGTTTTTAAAAAACAATATATATAATTAATAATGGCAATTACATTAGAACAAATGGTTCAGGCTGGAATGCATTTAGGGCATCCTGCAAGAAAATGGAACCCTAAAATGGAACCTTTTATTTATACTGAAAAAGATAGTATTCACTTAATTGATTTAATTAAAACTTATGTTCATTTAAATTATGTTTGTAAATTTTTAACAAAATCAACATCTAGTGGTAAAAAAATTTTATTTGTAGGAACAAAAAAACAAGCATCAAATTTAATTGAACAAACAGCTTTAAATTGTAATTCATTTTATGTTAATGAAAAATGGTTAGGGGGTATGTTGACAAATTGGAAAACCGTTTATTTATCAACTAAAAAATTAAAAAATCTAGAAGTACAAGAAAAAAAAGGTTTATTTAATAAATTACCAAAAAAAGAAGCTGCTAATTTAATAAAGAAGAAAGAAAAATTAAATAAATATTTAGGTGGAATGAAAAATATGGAAGTTTTACCTGATATTGTTGTAATTATTGGGCAACATGAAGAAATAAATGCATTAAAAGAATGTAATAAATTAGGTATTCGTAGTATAAGTATACTAGACACTGATTGTGATCCTTCAATTTCAGACTTAATCGTTCCTGCAAATGATGATTCTATGCCTTCAATAAAATTATTATTACAAGAATTTGAATTTGCTATTAAACAGGGGCAAGAAATTTTTAATACAAAGAAAAATATGAAATAAAGACTAAAATGGTTGTTAAAAAGGACTAATAATTTTTATAAAAGCCAAATTAATATGTTAAGTGAAGTAAATCTTTTATTTGATTCTGCAGAAGTGTCTGTAGGTCAACATTATTATTGGGAAATTGGTAGTTATTCTATTCATGGACAAGTTCTAATGGTTTCTTGGTTTGTTTTTGCAATAATTGCTAGTATTTCTTTTTTAGCAAATAATCAACTAAAACCAATACCAGAAGAAGGTTTACAAAATTTAACAGAGTTTTTTACTGAGTTTATTCGTGATTTAGCAAAAACGCAAATTGGAGAAGAAGACTATGAAAAATGGGTTCCATTTTTAGGAACGATTTTTTTATTTATTTTCGTATCAAACTGGTCTGGTGCTTTAATACCATGGCATGTTATTGAAATACCAAATGGAGAATTAGCTGCTCCAACTAATGATATTAATACAACTGTTGCTTTAGCATTACTAACATCAATTGCTTATTTTTATGCTGGTTTAAGTAAAAAAGGTTTAGGTTACTTTAAACGCTATGTTTCACCAGCAGCTTTTTTATTACCAATTAACGTATTAGAAGATTTTACAAAACCTTTATCATTAAGTTTCCGACTTTTTGGAAATATTCTTGCTGATGAATTAGTTGTTGCTGTATTAGTTGCTTTGGTTCCATTAATTGTCCCTATTCCTATTATGCTTTTAGGTTTATTTACTAGTGGAATTCAAGCATTAGTATTTGCAACACTTGCTGGGGCATATATTGGTGAAGCTGTAGAAGATCATCATTAAAAAAATTTAAAATCAATTATAAATAATGGTTGTTATTATTATTATACACTATATAACTTTTAGGAGATTATTAATTATGAATCCACTTATCGCTGCTGCTTCTGTTATTGCTGCTGGTTTATCTGTTGGTTTAGCTGCTGTTGGTCCTGGAATTGGGCAAGGAACAGCTGCAGGTTATGCTGTTGAAGGTATTGCACGTCAACCTGAAGCAGAAGGAAAAATTCGTGGTGCATTATTATTATCATTTGCATTTATGGAATCTTTAACAATTTATGGTCTTGTTGTTGCATTAGCATTATTATTTGCTAATCCATTTGCTTCATAATTAAATTAATCCAAAAATATTAATAGTTTTTAAAAATATTAAAAACTAATTACATAGATATTTAATTAAATATCTATGTAATTAGTTAATATAATAATTTGGAGATTTTTTTATGAATTTTATAGAAATAAATTGTATGTTTTTTGGTCATGGTTTTGGTATTAATACTAATATATTAGAAACAAATGTTATAAATTTGGCAGTTGTTATTGCAGTTGTTGTTACTTTTGTTGGTGATGCTGTGCGTGAGCTATTAGAAAATCGTAAAAAAAAAATTTTACAAAATATCTGTGCGGCTGATGCTCGTGCCCAAGAAATTCAAGAAAAAATGGATCAGGCAATTTCACAATTAGAAAATGCAAAAATAAGAGCTAGTGAAATTCGAGAACAGGGTTTAATTGCTGCCGAACGTGAGAAAAATCTATGTATTGAACAAGCAGAAGAAGAAACGGCTCGTTTAAAAGAGACAAGACAATCAGCAATTCGCCTACAACAACAAAAGGCAATTCAACAAATTTCACAACAAATTGTATTGTTATCTTTGAAGCAAGTTCGAGATCAATTAAAACTTAAAATGAAATTAAAAACATTTCATCCTTGGGTAAATAAAGTTAAAATTAATAAATATACTTCTATTAAAAAATATTCTTTTAATTAAATAATAAATTTAGAATATTTTAACTAAAAATTTTTAAAAATAGGGTGTTTTTCCTTTTTATAATAAAACAGAAAAAATTCATTTTACTTCCTTTGTTCAAAAGGACTGATATATCAAAATAAAAGTAAAATAATAGGAGTACAAAAATGGCATATACAATTAAAGCACACGAAATTAGTAGTGTTATTCGACGTCAAATTGCTCAATACAATGAAGACATGCGAGTAGTTAATGTAGGAACTGTTTTTCAAGTTGGTGATGGGATTGCCCGTATTTATGGATTAGAAAAAGCAATGGCCGGCGAACTATTAGATTTTGAAGATGGTACTGTTGGTATTGCATTAAATTTAGAATCTAAAAACGTTGGTGCCGTATTAATGGGTGAAGGTTTAACAGTACAAGAAGGTTCATCTGTTGTCGCTACAGGTAAAATTGCTCAAATACCTGTTTCTGATCAATGTTTAGGACGTGTTTTAAATTCTTTAGCTCGTCCGATTGACGGTAAAGGTGATATTGAAGCTACAGAAACTAGATTAATTGAATCACCAGCGCCAGGTATTATATCTCGTCGTTCAGTACACGAGCCTTTACAAACAGGTTTAGTTGCTGTTGATGCAATGATTCCTATTGGCAGAGGTCAAATTGGCCCTTTAAATATTATTGTTAAATAATTTTTAATGCAGGAAACTATATGCTGGAAATTAGAATATATATATTTTTTTTTATAAAAAAAAATGTATATTGGTAAAATAAAATACTTAGATATAAATTTTATAAAAAATAGTTCTAATGTTAAAATTTTTATTTGAATCTAATAATCAGCAGGTAACGAAAGTTTTTATTAAACCATTAGGAACCTCAGAGACTATACGTTTCCTAACAAAAGTCATAAATAGAATTATGAATAAAAAAAATTATGTTTTAAAAAAAAACGACCATATAATTTGGGATGAATGGTTTGCAGGAGTTGTTGATGGTGATGGCTATTTTTATATTAATAAAAATAAACAAATTAGTTTTGAACTAACAACCTCTGTTTTTGATTTAAATATTTTATATACTATAAAAAATAAATTAGGCGCGGGGTCTATAAAACCTAGAAGTGGGTCCAATAGTTTTAGATATAGAGTGAAAGCTCGCTTAATTATTGAAAATATTGTTGATAGATTAAATGGTAGATTGCATAATCCTGGTCGTAGAAGCCAATTTGAAAAAGTATGTGCTATTTTAAATATTAGCATAAAAAAGTCATCTTCTATACTTGAAACTCCAAATGGTTATCTCGCAGGTTTAATTGATTCTGATGGAACAATTAGTATATCTATTTCCAAAACCAACGCCGTTACATCTCAAAAACCTGGCAAAGAAGGGAATATTGCAAGATTAAGCCAATCAAAAGGCTTTAATCAAATGTATGTTAAAATAACAAGTGTATATAAAGAACCACTTTTAATTATTACTAAATCCTATAAGTTTGGCACTATCTATATTGAAAAAAAAAATTTTAAAAATAGAAAACCAAAGACCAATATCATTGGATTATTAGAAGTTATGAAGATTTTTCTTTATTATATGAAAATTTAAAACAATACCCTTTAAAATCATCAAAAATGCATCGTATTCGTTTAAGTTTAAAATATTTTAATTATAAACAATTAAAATTTCATTTAAAAGATCCCAATACTATAGAATATAAAATTTGGTTAAAATTTTGTAATTCATGGTTTAAGTATAATTTTTAATTTATTTATAAAACTTTAAATTTTTTGTTAAAGATATAGTCCTTAAGAGTTATATATAAAACTCTTTAGCAACGAGAATTAATTATTGGAGACAGACAAACTGGTAAAACAGCAGTTGCTCTTGATACAATTATTAACCAAAAAGGTAAAGATGTTGTTTGTGTTTATGTTGCAATTGGTCAAAAAGCTGCTTCTATTGCTCAAGTAGTAAATTCATTAGAAGAGCGAGGTTGTATGGATTATACAATTATTGTTGCAGCAACTGCTGATTCACCTGCTACTTTACAATACTTAGCTCCTTATACAGGTGCATCACTTGCAGAATATTTTATGTATAAAGGTCGTCATACATTAATTATTTATGATGATTTATCGAAACAGGCTCAAGCGTATCGTGAAATGTCATTATTACTTCGTCGTCCACCTGGTCGTGAAGCTTTTCCTGGAGATGTTTTCTATTTACACTCACGTTTATTAGAACGTGCAGCTAAATTAAGCGATCAATTAGGTAGTGGAAGTATGACAGCTTTACCAATTGTTGAAACTCAAGAAGGTGATGTATCAGCTTATATTCCAACAAACGTAATTTCAATTACAGATGGTCAAATTTTCCTTTCAGGAGATATTTTTAACTCTGGTATACGACCTGCTATTAATGTAGGTATTTCTGTTTCTCGTGTAGGTTCAGCTGCTCAACCAAAAGCTATGAAACAAGTTGCTGGTAAATTAAAGCTAGAATTAGCACAATTTGCTGAATTAGAAGCGTTTTCTCAATTTGCTTCTGATTTAGATCAAGCAACACAGAAGCAATTAGCTCGTGGTCAACGTTTACGTGAAATTTTAAAACAGCCACAATCATCACCATTATCATTAGAAGATCAAGTAACTACTATATATGCTGGTACAAATGGTTATTTAGATACCCTTCCTGTAAATGAAGTACGCTCATTCTTAGTTGAATTACGCCAATATTTATCAACAAATAAATCAAAATATGGTGAATTAATTCGTGAAACAAATACATTAAATGAAGAAGCGGAAGCTCTTTTAAAAGAAGGTTTAACTGATTTATTAAATAATCGTTAAATTATTTATATATTAAATATATTGTATTTTTTTATTAAATATATTAAAATTTATTAGGTTTTATTCAAATAACGCCTAATAAATTTTAATAAAAATTATAGACTAATTTAGCTCTTCTGGTGGAATTGGTAGACACGCTGGTTTTAGGAACCAGTGCTTTAAGCGTGAGGGTTCGAGTCCCTCGAAGAGCAAACATTTTTATATTTTAAGTATAAATCTATAGTATTAAAAAAAAAATTTATTTTTTGAAAACTATTTTTACAATATTAATTTATTTTATAAAACTAAATGTATTTTAGTATTTAAACAATATATGTTTTTTTAAACTAGGGTGGTTTAAATAGGAAGTTATAATAGTAATTAAATTTATTGATAATTTTATATAATACACTTTATCTTTAAACAATTAGCAATTATATATATATAGATAAAAACTAAAACGTAAAATATTAATCTGTATATAAATAAATATATATAAAAAAATTTAAATTTACTAAACTATTAATAAATCTAAGTTTTTTATGTTTTTTTGTTAAACAATTATAAAAAACTTCTTTTGGTTAAGGTTAATCCTCTGAGTATTCACAGAGGGTATAAAAGCAGAGGATACGAAGTTTGAATAATTATCTTAAAAAATATTAATTACTATATATTAGATTTTATAATTAAATTAACTATAAGCTTTAATAAACATTAGATTTAATTTTAATTTTCGGAAAGGGAGGGATTCGAACCCTCGGTACTCGTGAAAGTACGCCGGTTTTCAAAACCGAAGCATTCAACCACTCTGCCACCTTTCCTAATAATTAATTATTATAATAAATTAATTAATTATTTTCAAATATAAATTCTTTATATTTTAAATTTGGGCGACTGACGGGACTTGAACCCGCGAATGTCAAAGTCACAATCTGATGCCTTACCACTTGGCTACAGCCGCCTTTTTATATTTTTTTTAAAAAAAGTTAATTTAATATTATAAATATAGTATAAAATTGTAGTAATTGTCAATTTTTATATTTATTTAAATAAATATAAAAATTGACAATTACTACAATTTTAGTTTTCATTCGCACTTGCTGTTTTTACATAAAGAATTAATAAAAAAGATGTGGGAATTAAAATAAATAAAGCTACTGCAATAAGACCTAAAACGTTTACTTCCATTCTATTTTAACCTTATAAAATTATTTTTTAGTAAATATATATAAAAAAAATATAAATTAACCAAATTTTGAAGATGTTGACGCAATTAAAAATGCGGCGTATGTTAAAACATATCCAGCACTAAAGTGAGCTAAACCTACTAAACGAGCTTGAACAATTGAAAGAGCAACAGGTTTGTCTTTCCAACGAATTAAAGCTGCAATTGGTGTACGTTCATGGGCCCAAACTAATGTTTCAATTAATTCTTGCCAATAACCACGCCATGAAATTAAGAACATAAAACCTGTAGCGTAAATTAAATGTCCAAATAAGAACATCCAAGCCCATACAGATAAACTGTTCATACCAAACGGATTATAACCATTAATTAATTGTGATGAATTTAACCATAAATAATCACGTAACCAACCCATTAAATAAGTTGATGATTCATTAAATTGGTTTACATTTCCTTGCCAAATTCCTAAATGTTTCCAATGGAAATAGAATGTTACCCAACCAATTGTATTTAACATCCAAAATACTGCTAAATAGAAAGCGTCCCATGCTGAAATATCACATGTTCCACCACGACCTGGTCCGTCACAAGGGAAACTATAACCAAAATCTTTTTTATCAGGCATTAATTTTGAACCACGAGCATCTAAAGCTCCTTTAACTAAAATTAATGTTGTTGTGTGTAAACCTAAAGCAATGGCGTGGTGAACTAAAAAATCACCAGGACCAATTGTTAAAAATAAAGTATTAGTATTACTATTGATTGCTTCTAACCAACCAGGTAACCATAAACTTTGTCCAGCTGAATAAGCTACACTATTTGGTTGAGATAATAGTAAGTCAAAACCATATGCAGTTTTACCATGCGAAGCTTGAATCCACTGAGCGAATACAGGTTCAATTAATATCTGTTTTTCAGGTGTACCAAAGGCTTGCATAACATCATTATGAACATAAAGACCTAAAGTATGGAATCCTAAAAATAAAGTTACCCAACTTAAATGTGAAATAATTGCTTCTTTATGCTCTAACATACGCGCTAAAACATTTCCTTTGTTTGCTTCTGGATCATAATCACGAATAAAGAATATCGCTCCATGAGCAAATGCACCACATAAAATAAAACCTGCAATATATTGATGGTGTGTATATAAAGAAGCTTGAGTTGTGAAATCTTGTGCAAGGAATGCGTATGGTGGTAATGAATACATATGTTGAGCTACTAATGAACAAATTGTACCCACTGACGCTAAAGCAAGACCTAATTGAAAATGTAATGAATTGTTTACAGTATCATATAACCCTTTATGACCAGCACCAAGACCACCAGCTGGTGGAGTATGTGCTTCTAAAATTTGACGCATACTATGCCCAATACCAAAATTAGTACGGTACATATGACCTGCTACAATAAATAAGACAGCAATTGCTAAATGATGGTGTGCCATATCTGATAACCATAAACTTTGTGTCTGTGGATGAAAACCACCTAAAAAAGTTAAAATTGCTGTTCCTGATCCTGAAGCAGTACCAAAAATATGATTACCAGTATCTGGATTTTCTGCATATGCGGCCCAATTACCTGTAAAGAATGGTGTTAATCCTTGTGGATGTGGTAATGTTGTTAAAAAGTTATCCCATCCAACACGCTCTCCACGTGCTGCAGGAATAGCTACGTGAACTAAATGACCTGTCCAAGCTAAAGAACTAACTCCAAACAAACCTGATAAATGATGGTTTAAACGCGATTCTGCATTTTTAAACCAACTTAAACCGGGTTGAAATTTAGGTTGTAAATGAAGCCAACCTGCAAATAAAAATGCTGTTGCAGCTAAAGATAAAAAAATCGAACCAATATATAAATCTTGGTTTGTTCTCATACCAATTGTATACCACCATTGATATACACCTGATGTTGCAATATTTACAGGGCCTGAAGCTCCGCCTCGTGTGAATGCTTCAACCGCGGGTTGACCAAAATGTGGATCCCAAATTGCATGAGCAATTGGACGAATATTTAATGGATTTTGAACCCATTGTTCAAAGTTTCCTTGCCAAGCAACATGAAATAAGTTACCTGAAGTCCATAAAAAAATAATTGCTAATTGACCAAAATGTGAAGCAAAAATTTTTTGATATAAATTTTCTTCAGTCATACCGTCATGACTTTCAAAATCATGTGCTGTAGCAATCCCAAACCAAATACGGCGAGTTGTAGGATCGTTTGCTAGCCCCTGGCTAAATTTTGGAAATTTTGTTGTTGCCATATTTCTTTTATATTAATTAATTAAATAATTAACTACTTAATAAATATAATTTTTTAAAATAAAAAATTTTTATTTTATTTTTAACTATTATAGTTAAAAGGAGTTTATTTATTATTTATAATAAATAAAAACAAGTAATTCAACTCATAATTTTATTTTTAATATTTTATTTATTATTATATAATAAATATAAGGGACCAAACCATTATAAAGCGTAAAATTATTTTTATATTTTTTAATTTATTATTAATACTATTATTATTTATATAATAATAAAACTCGGGGCTGACGGGACTCGAACCCGCAACTTCTACCGTGACAGGGTAGTGCTCTAACCAATTGAACTACAACCCCTATTTTTATTATTATTATAATAAATATATTTTTTTAAGTCAAAATAATAATAATTTATTGCCTACTACTAGATTTGAACTAGTGACATTCCGCGTATGAGACGGACGCTCTAACCAACTGAGCTAAGTAGGCTTTTAATAGTTTTTTATTAATTATAACTTATTAACTAGTTTTAGTCAAATAAGTTTATAATATAATAATTTAATAATTTAATATGTTTATGTATAAACATATTAAATTATTATATATAAACATATTAAAGGTTATTAATAATATTATAAAATATTATTAATAATTATTTAAATTAGTCTAAAGGTTTCATTGATAATGAAGGTTCATTATCACGATCGATTCCTTTTTCAAAACCAGCTGCTGCTGCACGAGCACGACCAGCGTGCCAAAGGTGAGCAACAAAGAAGAAGAAACCTAATACGAAATGTGAACAAGCTAACCATGAACGTGGAGAAACGAAGTTAACAGCGTTAATTTCAGTAGCTACACCTCCTACAGAGTTTAATGAACCTAATGGAGCATGAGTCATATATTCAGCTGCACGACGTTCTTGCCATGGTTGAATATCATTTTTAAGTTTATTTAAATCTAAACCATTTGGACCACGTAAAGGTTCTAACCATGGACCACGGAAATCCCAGAAACGCATTGTTTCACCACCAAAGATAATTTCTCCTGTTGGTGAACGCATTAAGTATTTACCTAAACCAGTAGGACCTTGACTTGATGCTACATTAGCACCTAAACGTTGGTCACGAACTAAGAAAGTAAATGCTTGAGATTGAGATGCTTCAGGACCCGTAGGACCATAGAATTCACTAGGATAAGCTGTATTATTGAACCAAGACATACAACATGCAATGAATCCCATTAAAGAAATAGCAGCTAAACTATATGATAAATAAGCTTCTCCAGACCATACAAAAGCACGACGTGCCCAAGCCCACGGTTTAGTTAAAATATGCCAAATTCCACCGAAGATTTCTAAAGTACCGATCCAAATATGACCACCAATAATATCTTCCATGTTATCAACACTAACAATCCAACCGTCACCACCAAATGGTGATTTTAATATGTATCCAAAGATAATAGCTGGGTTGATTGTTGGGTTTGTAATGACACGAACATCACCACCACCAACAGCCCAAGTGTCATAAACACCGCCAAAATACATTGCTTTCCAAACAAGTAACCAAGCACCAATACCAAGAATGATTAAATGAATACCTAAAATTGTTGACATTTTGTTTTTATCTTTCCAAACATAAGCAAAAAATGGAAAAGATTCTTCTAATGTTTCTGGCCCAATTAATGAATGGTAAATACCACCAAAACCTAAAACAGCTGATGAAATTAAATGAAGAACACCTGAAACAAAATATGGAAAAGTATCTACTACTTCACCACCAGGACCTACACCATAACCTAATGTAGCTAGGTGTGGTAATAAAATAAGACCTTGCTCATACATAGGTTTTTCAGGAATAAAGTGAGCTACTTCAAATAAATTCATAGCACCAGCCCAAAAAACAATTAATCCAGCATGAGCAACGTGTGCACCTAATAATTTTCCAGATAAGTTAATTAAACGAGCATTTCCAGCCCACCAAGCAAAACCAGTTGACTCTTGATCACGACCACCTACACTAAGACTTCCATTAAAGAGCGTTTCCACGTGGTAATACCTCCTCTGGGAATACTAATGTTTCATGTGGTTGGTCTTGAGCAGCCATCCATGCACGAATACCTTCGTTTAATAATTGGTTTTTTGTATAGAAAGTTTCAAACTCTGGATCTTCAGCAGCACGAATTTCTTGAGAAACGAAATCATATGCACGTAAGTTTAATGCTAAACCTACTACACCTAACGCACTCATCCATAAACCTGTTACTGGTACGAATAACATAAAGAAGTGAAGCCAACGTTTGTTAGAAAAAGCAACACCAAAAATTTGTGACCAGAAACGGTTTGCTGTAACCATTGAGTATGTCTCTTCGGCTTGAGTAGGGTTGAATGCACGGAATGTGTTTGCACCGTCACCGTCTTCAAAAATTGTGTTTTCTACAGTAGCACCGTGAATTGCACATAATAATGCTGCTCCTAATACACCTGCAACACCCATCATATGGAATGGGTTTAATGTCCAGTTATGGAATCCTTGGAAAAATAAAATGAAACGGAAAATTGCAGCAACACCAAAGCTTGGAGCAAAAAACCATCCAGATTGACCTAATGGATAAATAAGAAAAACTGATACGAAAACAGCGATAGGCGCTGAGAAAGCAATTGCGTTATATGGACGAATTTTAACAGCACGTGCAATTTCAAATTGTCGTAACATAAATCCGATTAAAGCGAAAGCTCCATGTAATGCAACAAAAGCCCAAAGACCGCCTAATTGACACCAACGTGTGAAATCACCTTGAGCTTCAGGACCCCATAATAATAATAATGAGTGACCCATAGAGTTTGGCGGTGTTGATACAGCAGCTGTTAAAAAGTTACAACCTTCTAAAAATGAACTTGCTAAACCATGACTATACCATGATGTAACAAATGTAATACCTGTTAACCAACCCCCTAATGCAAAATATGCACAAGGTAATAGTAATAAACCTGACCAACCAACATAAACGAAGCGATCACGGCGTAACCAGTCATCCATTACGTCGAATAATCCACGTTTTTCTTCTGACTTACCGATTGCGATAGTCATATTGAAAATCTCCTAATTTAAAAATGTATTTATCATGTTTTAATTAAATATTTATTTGTAAATAAACATTTAATAATATTTATAATAATTATAAATAATTTTCAAATTAACTTAATTTATAATTAAGTTCTAATTAAAATAAGTAATCACTTTTTTTATAAAAATAAAAATTTAGTGAAATCAATATATATTTTAATAAAAACAATATATAAATAAAAATCTATCATTTAGTTTTTATAAAAACTAAATGATAGATTTTTATTTATATGATAAGACTATAAGCAATACAAAAATAGCTTATACCTTTGATATTTTATAAAATAATTTAGAACGTTTGTTAGATAACCAATATTTAAAATATAAGGGTTTGAAAAATATAAAAAATTAGGTTAAATTCTTACACAAATTTAAACCCTACCACAATGATTTTAAGTAGTGCTTATTTACAAATAAATGGTTTAGATAAGCAATTATAATTACTGTAACGTGGTTAACAGATTATAATACGTTACAAAAAGATACCAATATTGGTATATTAATTAACTAATAATTTATTACTTTAAATCATTTTTTTATAAAGAATTTTAACTTAACATAGTTATAGTAAAATAGAATATAATGACATAAAGTATCTTAATACAGCATTATTTTTCTAAATTCCAAATTTATATCATTAACATTGTTTTTTGATAATATAATTACACTTATAAAAATTACATATAATACCATAAATTATAGAAATACATTTGTAGTAATGATTTTTATTATAAACAATACAAGATTAAAACATCAACAGTGTATAAAAATTATAAAACATTTGACATTTTAATTATAATATATTATAATATAATATAATTAAATTTAAAAACAAAAAAAAATATTAAATAATATAAAATTTATTATAAAAAGAAAGAAAGTAAAAAATTTATTTATATATATAATAATTTATGGGATTACCATGGTATCGTGTTCATACAGTTGTTTTAAATGACCCAGGTCGTTTAATCGCTGTTCACTTAATGCATACAGCTCTTGTTTCTGGTTGGGCTGGTTCAATGGCTTTTTATGAGTTAGCTGTTTTTGATCCTTCAGATCCAGTTTTAAATCCAATGTGGCGACAAGGTATGTTCGTATTACCTTTTATGACTCGTCTAGGTGTTACTCAATCTTGGGGTGGCTGGACAATTACTGGTGAAAGTGCTAGTAATCCAGGTATTTGGAGTTATGAAGGTGTTGCTGCATCACATATTGTATTATCTGGTCTATTATTTTTTGCTGCTATCTGGCATTGGGTTATGTGGGATTTAGAATTATTCCGTGATCCACGTTCTGGAAAACCTGCATTAGATCTTCCAAAAATTTTTGGGATTCATCTATTCTTATCTGGTGTTTTATGTTTTGGTTTTGGTGCATTTCATGTTACAGGATTGTTCGGTCCTGGTATTTGGGTTTCTGATCCGTATGGCTTAACAGGAAGTGTTCAACCAGTAGCTCCATCATGGGGTCCAGACGGTTTTGATCCTTACAATCCAGGAGGTGTTGCCTCTCACCACGTTGCTGCTGGGATTTTAGGTATTTTAGCCGGTTTATTCCATTTATGTGTTAGACCACCTCAACGTTTATATAACGGATTACGTATGGGTAACATTGAAACAGTACTATCAAGTTCAATTGCAGCTGTATTTTGGGCAGCATTTGTTGTTGCAGGTACGATGTGGTATGGTTCAGCAACAACTCCAATTGAGTTATATGGTCCAACTCGTTATCAGTGGGATTTAGGATTCTTCCAACAAGAGATTGATAAACGAGTACAAAATAGTCTTTCTGAAGGGAAGTCATTATCGCAAGCATGGGCTCAAATTCCTGAAAAACTAGCTTTTTATGACTATATCGGTAATAATCCAGCAAAAGGTGGTTTATTCCGTACAGGAGCAATGAATAGTGGGGATGGTATTGCAGTAGGCTGGCTAGGTCACGCTGTTTTCAAAGATAAAGATGGTAACGAATTATTTGTAAGACGTATGCCAACATTCTTTGAAACATTCCCGGTTGTTTTATTAGATAAAGATGGAGTTGTTCGTGCCGATGTTCCATTCCGTCGAGCTGAATCTAAATATAGTATTGAACAAGTAGGTGTTTCAGTAACATTCTACGGTGGAGAACTTGATGGTGTATCATTCACTAATCCAGCAACAGTTAAAAAATACGCTCGTCGAGCACAATTAGGTGAAATTTTTGAATTTGATCGTTCAACTTTACAATCTGATGGTGTATTCCGTAGTAGTCCACGTGGATGGTTTACCTTCGGGCACTTAAGTTTTGCTTTATTATTCTTCTTTGGTCATATCTGGCATGGTGCACGTACAATTTTCCGTGACGTTTTTGCAGGTATTGATGAAGGTATCGATGATCAAATTGAATTTGGTGCTTTCTTAAAATTAGGAGATACATCAAGTCGACGTCAATCTGTTTAATAAATTTATTTTATATATTTAGTAATAATATACTAGATATATAAAATAAATTAAATTAATTTATATATATATATTTTTATTTTTTCTTATGGAAGCTCTAGTTTATACTTTTTTATTAGTAGGAACATTAGGTATTATTTTCTTTTCAATTTTTTTTCGTGAACCCCCTCGTATCATTAAATAGATAAAAAATAATATTTATCTATTTCTTATATAAAATATATATATATATATATATTTTATATTTTATTTTAATTACAGAAAGTAAAACTAATAATTAAATAATTTTGTTTTATGGCAGCACAAAAAGACACTGAAAATTTAGGTATGTCAACAGCATTAGGAACTTTATTACGTCCTTTAAATTCGGAATATGGTAAAGTTGCTCCTGGTTGGGGTACAACAGTATTAATGGGTATTTTTATGGGTTTATTTGCAGTATTTTTAGTAATTATTCTAGAAATTTATAACGGTTCAGTTATTTTAGATGATGTTACTATGAGTTGGCAAACTTTAGCAAAATAATACTAATTTATATTATTTTATCTTGCTTTTATTAAATAGTAAGATAAAATAATATAAAATTTAATTAATTATAGCATCTGTGGCTGAGTGGTCGAAAGCAGCGGGCTCATAATCCGCTTCCCAAAAGGACGTCGTGGGTTCAAACCCCACCGGATGCAAATAAAATGTTTATTAATATTTAAGATTTATAGGAATCTAACCTAATTTTTAATTAATATTTTATTTTAATTTTTATACAAAAATTTGTATAAAAATTAAAATAAAATATTAATTAATTAATCTTCATGTTCTTCAAAAGGATCTCGTAAGGCTTTTGAAGGAGGACCAAATCCAACATAAAGTGAATAACCAGTAATACTTAATAGAAGACATCCAATAAAAATTGAAAAGAAAAAAGCGGGACTTTCCATAAGAAATTTTAATGTGTTTTTAGAAATTTTAAAGTTTAATTGATTTCTTGTTTTTCAATGTACATAAAAATTGACGTCATTGCAATAGCTGGAAAAACTAATCCAACTAATGGTACTAAAATTGATGGTAAATATGCAGCAGTCATAAAAAAATCTCCTTATATTTTATCTTTGTTTTTAACCTTTGCTTTTGCCCCTTTTCCTTTGCGCTTCGGGAATATACAAAGGAAAGGCAAAAGTAAATTTTTCACAAAGATATATTTTATATTTAATAAATTTTAAATTAATAATTATTAATTTATATAAAAAAATTATGCACTTGGGTTACGACCAGGATCATTTGATAAGAAACCAAAAATAAATAATGAAACAAAAAAACTTACTACAGTATAAACAAAAATTTTAAGTGTTAACATTAATAATTAAAAGACAATTAATTTTTTATAGACTTAATTGTATATTGTATTTATTATATATAATTTATTTTTATATAAATTAAATTTTTTAATAAAAATTTTTTTTAAAAGATTACGGATTTTAATTTTTATTTTAAATTACGTTGTCTTAACCATGCTTGAGCTTCTAAATAGTTTGTTGGTGCTAATCTAATAGCTTCATTCCAATAATCCGCAGCTTTATCATAAAGTAATTTAGCAACATCTGATTGATATTTTTCTGTTGCTTGTTCGGCTCTATAATGATAAATAATTGCAATATTATTTAAAGCTTGAGGTAAACTTGGATTTCTTTTTAAAGCTTGATAATAGTATTCTAAAGCTCTACCATGTTTTCCGTTACTTGTATGTATTAACCCGATATTATATAAAATATAACTTCTATCATATGGGTCTATCTCTAGTCTTAAAGCTTGGTAATAATTTTGTAATGATTCTGCATATTCACCCTCAGCTTGAGCTGACATACCATCACGATAATAAGTAAAAGCTTGTTTTTCTCTATTTGATGTTGGTAAAATTTTTATTAGAACATCTGCTACTACTGTAAACGTTTTATCAATAAAATTATCATTTTTTTGTGAACGTGGCATATTTAAATTATTTTTTGATTTTATTAGTTTATTTTTAAATAATAAATATTAAAAATTTAATTTTAAAAACGGAATTTTGCAAAAGCTTTATTGGCTTCTGCCATACGATGAACTTCAGTTCGACGTTTTATTGCACCACCGGTTTTTGCAAAAGCGTCTAAAATTTCATTTGTTAATTTCAAAACTGAACTATTACCGGCCCTATTACGAGCAGCAGAAAGAATCCACTGAATTGCTAAAACTGTTCCACGTTCAGAATTAACTTCTATTGGTACTTGATAAGCAGAACCTCCTATTCTTTGAGCTTTTACCTCAACTAACGGTTTAACATTTTCAATTGCTTGTTCTAATATTTGTAATGAATTTTGTTCAGTTTTTTCTGAAATTAATTGCATTGTTTGATAAACAATTTTATAAGCTAATGTTTTTTTACCATCTTTCATAATACGATTAACTAGCATATGAACTAATATACTATCATAAAAAGGATCTGGTGAAACAACACGTTTTTTTGCTCTATGACGTCTAGACATTTTTTTATTCCTTCATAATTTAATAATTTATTGTGGACGTTTTACTCCAAATTTTGAACGACTTTTTAATCTACCTTTAACACCAGCTGTATCAAAAGTACCTCGAACAATATGATAACGAACACCTGGTAAATCTTTTACCCTTCCTCCACGAACTAATACTACAGAATGTTCTTGTAGATTATGACCAATCCCAGGAATATATGCAGTTACTTCAAAACCAGTCGTTAAACGTACGCGGGCTACTTTACGTAAAGCAGAATTTGGTTTTTTAGGTGTTGTTGTATATACTCGAGTACAGACACCACGTCTTTGTGGACAAGACTTTAAAGCTGGGGATTTTGTTTTATTTGTTATTTTTATACGTGCTGAGTTTACTAATTGTTGAATTGTTGGCATATTTAAATTTTATTATTTATCTATTTTTATAAAATTGATTTCTTGCTTCCTCTGCTTTTATACCTTCTGCTTTTATACCCTCTGTGAATACTCAAAGGATTAACCAAAAGTTGATTACTCAAGGGGTTTATCAAAAGAAAACATTGACAAAAAATTTTTTTAATATAAGATTAAGTTATACGACTACGGGGATGTGGCGGAATGGTAGACGCAGCGGACTTAAAATCCGCCGGTTGTATAAACCGTGGGGGTTCAAGTCCCCCCATCCCCAAAAAAACTAAGAATATACAAAAATTATATAATTTTTGTATATTCTTAGTTATCTACTAGCTTAATCTTTTATAACTAAAAAACGTGCACGAGCTCTTTTGAAACCTAAAATAGCCTCTACTTTTTCTTTTTCATCGACTGCTTTATTAACACGTTCTTGAGCTTCTAAAAATTCTTTTTCTGCTTCATTACTATCAATTGTTTGCTTTGATTCAGCAGAATTTACTAAAATAGTTACTTTATCATTTTGAATTGAAGCAAGACCATTCATTAAAGCAAAACTATTCCACGAATTATCTTGACGTATACTCATTACACCAATATCTAAAGCTGTAATTAAAGGAGCGTGTTCTGTTAATACACCCATTTGCCCAGTATTGGTTGGTAAAATAATTTCTTCTGCTTCTTCATCCCAAAAAATTTTATCAGGAGTCATAATACATATTTGTAAACTCATAAAAAACCTTCATTTTAAGTTATAAATAAAAATTATAGATTACCCTTGCTTTAAATTTATACTCCCCTGCTTTTATACCCTCTGCGAATACTCAGAGGATTAACCTTAAGCAAAAGCCCTTGCTTTTGCAAGGGGGTCAGGGTCAGGTCATCAAAAGTTGATTACTCAGGGGGATCATTCAAAGTTTATATTTATATTCCAAGGGCAAAAGTTAAAATTCTAATTTTTATTTTATAAAGTAGTTGCCTTAGAAACAGCTTCTTCAAGGTTTCCTACAAGATAAAAAGATTGTTCTGGTAAATCATCTAATTCACCACTTAAAATTTTATTAAAACCTTGAATTGTTTCTTTTAAACTTACGTATTTTCCTGGAGAACCTGTAAATACTTCTGCAACGAAGAAAGGTTGTGATAAGAAACGTTCAATTTTACGAGCACGAGCTACAACTTGTCGATCTTCTTCTGAAAGTTCATCTAAACCTAAAATTGCAATGATATCTTGTAATTCTTTATATCTTTGTAGCGTTTCTTTAACATTTTGAGCACATGTATAATGTTCTTCTCCAACAATCCAAGGTTGTAGCATTGTTGATGTTGAATCTAAAGGGTCTACTGCTGGGTAAATACCTTTAGAGGCTAATCCACGAGATAATACAGTTGTAGCATCTAAATGCGCAAATGTTGTTGCTGGAGCTGGGTCAGTTAAGTCATCGGCTGGCACATATACTGCTTGAATTGATGTAATTGAACCGTCTTTTGTTGATGTAATTCGTTCTTGTAAACCACCCATTTCTGTTGCAAGTGTTGGTTGATAACCTACAGCAGATGGCATACGTCCTAATAAAGCCGATACTTCAGATCCAGCTTGTACAAATCTAAAAATATTATCAATAAATAATAATACGTCTTGTTTATTTATATCACGGAAATATTCAGCCATTGTTAAAGCTGTTAAAGCAACACGCATACGTGCTCCAGGCGGTTCATTCATTTGACCGTATACTAAAGCTACTTTTGATTCACTAATATTATCTTCTTGAATAACACCAGACTCTTTGGTTGAGTCGATACCTTCATTTATAAAGGATACCTCTCGATTAGAACCGTACGTGAGACTTTCACCTCATACGGCTCCCGATTTATTCAGGGATAACCCTTTTGCGTCTAATACGTTTTTCGCCATGTATTGGCTCGTATTGATGACAAGTTCGATGTAAAGCGACAATATTAGTCGGTTTATTATTTTGATTGTCACCATCCTTATGATGTAGTTCTATTATATCTTCCGTAGAAAATAAGAGATTGCAGGATTTACACCTGAATTCCTGTTTCCATAAAGTGGTTAGTAATGGTCCCGTAAAGCGTTTATTATTCCTATTAGCCCAATAGAGCCAATCGTTATCATAAATAGATCTACTACCTTTAGAGGCAATAAACCCGTTCACTTTCTGGTTGTGCCCGGTGAAGATACCGCGTACATGTTCTATTATTTCATTTTGAGGAATCTTACTAGATTTTCTTAAGTATTTATAAACCCAATTGTGCAGAGACCAGAGGTTGACTTGTGACATATCACAGTATCTGTGATAGTTAAACCAACCACGATATATTGTCTTTACCATTTTAAGACGGTCTTTGAGAGGATATCTCGTATCTTTAACAGTGTTCTTTACTTTCAGTTTCATTGAATTGTGATTTTTCTTGGAAGGAAAACACACAAATTTATGATTGTCTGGTTTTACTAAGAAGTGCCATCCAAGAAAGTTAAAGCCTTTCGTTGCCGATACAGTTTGAGACTTGGTCTCGTTGATATTTAATCCACGTTCTTTTAGGAACTGTCTAATTTTTACTAGAAGTTCATCAGGGTCTTCTCCTTGTTTCAGTATAAATACCATGTCATCCGCGTAACGAAAACCTCTTTGCATTGATTTTGTACTGCTTACTTTTTCATTTTGTAAATCTTCAACTCCATGAAGAGTGATATTAGCAAGAAGAGGAGATATAACGCCTCCTTGGGGTGTTCCTGAAGTGGTTTTTTCCTTTTCAGTTAAAACGCCTGCTTTTAAAGCAGATCTTATTGCATTCTTTAACCCATTTGGTAAGATAACCAGACTAATAAGTTTATCATGGTTGATGTTGTCGAAACATTTAGAGATGTCGATTTCGACGATCGTCTTTTTATAACCTTTAGCGGAGCTATTTAAGTTATTGAAAATGTATTTTTGGATGTCCCAAGTTGAGTGTCCAGGTCTAAAACCAAAGTCTCCATCAGAAGCAGAAGCTTCATATACTGGTTCTAGGGCATATTTTATAAGACATTGCATAGCTCTGTCTTTAATTGTAGGTATGCCTAATGGTCTTTTAGTGCCATCTTCTTTAGGAATGTAAACCCTTCTGAGTTTTTCATGTTTCCAATTATTAAGTTGACCAAGATCTGCAGCTAATTGTATGCGTTCTTTAGGGTTAAGTTTACTCACTCCGTCAACCCCAGCACTACGTTTTCCCAAATTTAATTGAGTGACTTGTCTAACTGCGAGATATTTTGCACATTTGGATCCCACTAATAGTGTTTGGAGGGATTTTATTGTATCTACATCATTTTCTTTAGCCGCTTTATATATCCTATGTTGAAGTCTGTAAAGATTCTTTTGGAATTTCTCCCAAGGTAGTGCTTTCCATTCATCAGTATAAAATTTAATAGTTTTATCTGTCATTGAAAACCTCCACATTTAATATACTCTATAAACCTTTAAGCAATTACGCTTAATCCTACCCGTGAGATGCCATATGGAGTGTTGACTACACCCCTACCTTTAAAGGAGACATCTCTCGTTTTTCTTTGTTCCAAATATTAATTGATTGTAATTTTAGGTTCCTTCAATTTGCCTATAACCTACTCAGAATTTGCATATAGCGAAACGACACCTATGCGAGTATTGATTATTACCACAGCCACTGTTGATAACGTGCTGGGCTACATTAAGACACTTTTTCAGAAGGTTCAGGTTAACTTAACCATGATTACTTACCAGGCGGCAGTGTGACTCGTTATCTGAGTCTCTGATTCCGCTGTGTTCCCGGCTTAATTTTGATGGTCAGTCTCCATTCGGGCACTATCGGCGTCAGCTCTATTCTGGAGCGATTGGACTTTCACCAATATTAATATTTAGTTATATCTAATTATGGGAATGATCCATTACAGATATTCTCATTCTTCTTTTAGATACTCATGCCTATATTTGAATTTTATTTTAAAACTTTTAGCATGAAACAAATCGCACCATTTCCATATATAGGTCATTACCCTCACGAGTTCTTTCACCAACACCACCAAATACGGAAACACCACCGTGTGCTTTTGCAATATTATTAATTAATTCCATAATTAAAACGGTTTTTCCAACACCAGCACCACCAAATAATCCAATTTTACCACCACGACGATATGGTGCTAACAAATCAACAACCTTAATCCCAGTTTCAAAAATAGATAATTGCGTATCTAAATCTACAAACGCTGGAGCTGATCTATGAATAGGTAAACTAGTTTCATGAGCAGCGTCTTCTAGACCATCTACTGGTTGTCCAACAACATTAAAAATACGACCTAATGTTGTTGGTCCTACAGGTACTGTTAATGGATTTCCTGTATCAAGTGCTTCCATTCCTCGCATTAAACCATCTGTTGCGTTCATGGCAACAGCACGAATGCAATGATCTCCTAATAATTGTTGAACTTCACACATTACAGATATTTCTTGACCAGCTTGGTTCTTTCCTTGAATTAAAACGGCATTATAAATATTAGGCATTTTATTTGAAGAAAAAGCGATATCAACTACGGGTCCAATAATTTGTGTAACATGACCTACAGTTTTTGTTTTATCATCAACGTAAGAATCGTACATAATTGTTTAAAATTTATAAAAATTTTCAAGTAAAATAATATAAAAAACTAATTTACTTTACATTATAATAATGTTGACTTTTCGACTAGAAAATAATTTATAATTTATTTGAGTTATAATTTTTTTAATAAAAAATAAAAAATGATATTAAAAACTTGTTATAAATTATTTTATAACAAAATAAGCAAAGTGTCAAAATAAAAATTTTTAATTTATAATAAAAACTTTTTGTTTTTTATATAATTAAAAATTATATAAAAAACAATATAATATATTTAATACTTTACATATTATATTTATTTAATAATAAATTTAATTAATCATAAAAATGATTCTAAAAAATAAATAGTAAAGATATTATTTTTTTAAAAAAAGTAAATTTTTTTAAAAACATGTATTTTAAAATTAAATAAAAAAAAAAAAATAAAATATGATTGATTTAATAAAATATCCTGTAATTACAGAAAAATCATTTCGTTTAATTGAAAAGAATAAATATACATTTGATGTTGATAAAAGATTAAGTAAACCACAAATTAAAAAAATTTTAGAAGGTTTATTTAAAATTAATATTACTTCTGTAAATACACATCTACCTCCAACAAAAAAAAAACGTTTGGGGTTAAAACAGGGTTATAAAGTACGTTATAAAAGAGTAATTATTACAATTAAACCAGACCAAAAAATACCTATTTTTGGACAAAATGATTAAATAAATTATAATTATAAAAAATATAGTAAAATAAATTTAATAAAAAGGTTATTCATATGGGTATTAGATTTTATAAGCCTTATACATCAGGCACACGTAGTAGATCTGTTTCAGATTTTAATGAAATTACAAAAGTTTCTCCTGAAAAATCTTTAACTTTTTGGCTATTCCGTTCAAAAGGTCGTAATAATAGAGGAGTAATTACAAGCCGTCATCGTGGAGGCGGACATAAAAGATTATATCGTTTAATTGATTTTAAACGTAATAAAGTAGGAATTAATGGAAAAGTAAAAACAATAGAATACGATCCAAACCGTAAAGCACGCATTGCCTTATTAATACATGATGATGGATCTAAAAGTTATATTTTACATCCACGAGGATTAAAAATAAATCAATCTGTTTTAGCTTCCCCGTCAGCATCTATCTCTATAGGTAATTGTTTACCATTAAAATTTATACCACTAGGTACAGAAGTTCATAATATTGAACTAAAACCTGGCGCGGGTGGTAAATTAGCTCGTTCAGCAGGTTGTGTTGCTCAAATTGTAGCAAAAGAAAATAATTATGTTACATTACGTTTACCTTCAGGAGAAGTTCGTTTATTATCTCAAAATTGTTGGGCAACAATTGGTCAAGTTGGAAACGTAGAAGCAAATAATATAAGAATTGGTAAAGCTGGCGCAACACGTTGGTTAGGAAGAAGACCAAAAGTTCGAGGAATTGCTATGAACCCATGTGATCATGCTCATGGTGGTGGTGAAGGTCGTTCACCAATTGGTAGAAAAAAACCTGTTAGTTTATGGGGTAAACCAGCACTAGGTGTTAGAACTCGTAAAAAATCAAAATATAGTGATAAAGTTATTATTAAACGACGTAAATCATTTAAAAATTAATTTTTAAATGATTTATACTTAAATAAAAATTTTTTTAATTTATTAAGGAAAAACTATGTCTCGTTCATTAAAAAAAGGTCCTTTTGTAGCAGAGCATTTATTAAAAAAAGTTCAACAATTAAATAAAAATAATCAAAAAAAAGTTGTTGAAACTTGGTCCCGTTCTTCAACTATTGTGCCTATTATGATTGGTCATACAATAGCAGTTCATAATGGTCGTGAACATATTCCTGTTTTTATAACTGATCAAATGGTTGGTCATAAATTAGGTGAATTTGCTCCAACAAGAACATTTAAAGGCCATATTAAAAAAGATAAAAAATTAAAACGTTAATAAAAAAATATAAAATTATTTATAAAATAAAAAAATATATTTTATATTAAAATTAGAAAGGTAAAAAATTATGGGTCAAAAAATTCATCCTTTAGGTTTAAGACTTGGCATTACACAAAAACATCGCTCAACTTGGTTTTCAAAATTTGATAGTTATCCACGACTAATTTTAGAAGATAAAGATATTCGTTCTTATATTTTTAAAAAATATTCAAAAGCACATATTATTGATGTTTTAATTAAACGTTATAGAACAACACAAAATATTGAAACAAAACAACCTATTGATTTGGTAGAAGTTTCAATTAATACTGCTTTACCTAGTAAAATTCTAAATCGCAAAAATACAAAAGAAAGTTTATCCGAATTAAAGGGTATATTAGAAAATATTTGTTATAAGAAACGTCTAAATAAAAATTTACCTAAAGTTGAAATTATTTTAAATATTTTTAAGGTAGAGGATGTTTATTCAGAAGCTTCAGTATTGGCTGATTATTTAATTCAACAATTAGAAGAACGTGTTCCTTTTAGAAGCGCTTTAAAAAAAACTTTAAATCGTACAAAATTTACTAAATTAAAAGGAATAAAAATACAAATTGCTGGTAGATTAAACGGAGCTGAAATTGCACGTACAGAATGGGTCCGTAAAGGACGTGTACCGCTTCAAACTTTACGTGCTGATATTGATTATTCTTATAAAACAGCAAAAACAATTTATGGAATTTTAGGTATTAAAGTTTGGTTATTTAAAGGAGAAAAAACTTAAAATTAATTGATAATAAATTATCAAATTATATAAAAAATTAAATTAAAATAAATTATGTTACAACCAAAAAGAACAAAATTTCGTAGACATCATCGTGGAAAAATGCGTGGAAAGGCTAGCCGTGGTAATAAAATAGCTTACGGTGATTATGGTTTACAGGCGCTAGAACCTGGTTGGATTAAATCTCGTCAAATTGAATCAGGTCGTCGTGTATTAACTCGTTATGTAAGACGTAATGGTAAATTATGGATTAGAATTTTTCCTGATAAACCTGTAACAATGCGCGCTGCTGAAAGTCGTATGGGTTCAGGAAAAGGCACACCTGAATATTGGGTTTCTGTTGTAAAACCGGGTAAAGTTATTTTTGAAATTAGAGGAGTAACAACGCCGGTAGCAAAAAAAGCTTTAACAATTGCAGGTCATAAAATGCCTATTAAAACACAAATAATATATAAATAAATAAAAAAAATATAAAGTATTATGATTAGACCACAAACAATTTTAAATGTTGCTGATAATAGTGGCGCAAAAAAGCTAATGTGTATTCGTATTTTAGGAGGAAGTTATAAACAAAGTGCTAAAATTGGTGATATTATAATAGGTGTTATTAAACAAGCTACTCCAAATATGCCTTTAAAAAAATCTGATAAAGTTCGAGCTGTTATTGTAAGAACTAGTAAAGAAGTACAACGTAATAATGGAACATTTATTCGCTTTGATGATAATGCTGCTGTTATTATTAATAAAGACGATAACCCTCGAGGAACTCGTGTTTTTGGACCAGTTGCTAGAGAATTGAGAGAAAAGGATTTTACAAAAATTGTTTCATTAGCGCCAGAAGTTTTATAGTTAAATAAATTTTATATAAAATACAGTGAATAAATTTTGAATTTTTTAAAAAAATATACAATATGGAACGTTTAAAAACAAAATATAAAGAAGTAATTATACCAAAACTAGTTAAACAGTTAAATTTAAAAAATATTCATCAAGTACCTAAAATTTCAAAAATTGTAATAAATAGGGGTTTAGGAGAAGCAGCATTAAATTCCAAAATATTAGATACTTCATTAAACGAAATTAGTTTAGTTGCGGGTCAACGTGGTGTCTTAACACGCTCAAAAAAAGCCATTGCAGCCTTTAAACTTCGTGCTAAAACAGCTGTTGGTATTAGTGTTACATTACGAGGAGATCGTATGTACGCTTTTTTAGATAGATTTATTTGTTTAGCTTTACCACGTATTCGTGATTTTCAAGGAATAAACCCTAAAAGTTTTGATGGGGTAGGAAATTATAGTTTAGGTCTAGAAGAGCAATTAATGTTTCCCGAAATTGATTATGATAAAATTGATCAAATTCGAGGTATGGATATTTCAATTATCACAACTGCAAAAACAGATAATGATGCATTAACTTTATTAAAAGAATTTGGAATGCCTTTTAAAAAAAATATAAAAATATTATTTTAAAATAAAAATTAAAATTATGACAAATGATACTATTAGTGATATGTTAACACGTATACGTAATGCTAATTTAGCAAAACATGAAACTGTTGGCATTTTAAATACAAAAACAAATCAGAGAATAAGTGAAATTTTAAAAAAACAAGGATACATTGAATCGGTAAAAATATCATTAAACCCTTTAGATTTAATTGAAATAAAATTAAAATATAGTGGTAATTTAAAAAACCCTTGTATAACAAATTTAAAACGTTTAAGTTCACCCGGCCTTCGTATTTATTCTAATTATAAAAATATTCCAAGAATATTAAACGGTATGGGTACTGTTATTGTTTCAACATCAAAAGGTTTAATGACGGACCAAGAAGCTAGAAACAATAAAATTGGTGGCGAAGTATTATTTTCTATTTGGTAAATTGAATTTAGAAAAAGAAAATTTAATTGAAATGCAAGGTGTCGTGACTCAGTGTTTATCTAAGTGTGACTCGTTTCTAAGTAATTAATAAACTTAGGCATTAATATAAAAATTATTATATTAATAGAACTCTATTTTTAAATAATGGAATGAATATTAATTAATTTAAAAATATTAATTAATTTAAAAACATTATTACTAAAATTTCGACATGCTATATTATAAGTATGAAGCTCGATAAAGACGGTTTATTTTGACTTTCATTTGCCTTTAATCCCCTTCAACTTTTGATGACCTGACCCTGACCCCCTTGCAAAAGCAAGGGCTTTTGCTTAAGGTTAATCCTCTGAGTATTCGCAGAGGGTATAAAAGCAGAGGGTATAAAAGCAGGGGAGTATAAATATAAAGCAAGGGAAAGGACAGATAATAAATCGGGTATCTAAAATAAAGTCTATGGATAGAATATCTAATAAAGATTGACAAATCTACGAATATAAAAAATATATTTTTTGGTTTAGTAAGATTTTAGATTATGAATGACCAATTATTTAAGTATAAAAAATATATTTAGAGTAGATTCCTAATGACATTTTTGTATAGATAAAATTTAGGGAACGAGGAAAAATTTTATAATTTTTTAATATAAAATTAGAGCAGAAGTAAAATATCAAAGATACTAGTAATGATAGTTGAGAAATAACTTCTAATTAAAAAAATTAATTAATTTTTTTATAGAACGCCGTATGAAATGAAAGTTTCATGTACGGTGTGGAAACGGGGAAAAACAAATAAATTAATTATTAATTATGTTTACCTATGTTTATCGGAATATTTCGCGTAGAGCTTGAAAATGGTTTTCAAGTTATTGCGCATATTTCTGGAAAAATACGACGAAATTTTATTAAAATTTTATTAGGGGATTTAGTAATTATTGAATTGAGTCCATATGATTTAACACGCGGTAGAATAATTTATCGTTTTAAATCAAATAAAAAATAATAAATAAAAAAGAGAAAGAAAAATATATTAAAAAAAAGTATTTAATTAAAATGAAAGTACGCCCTTCAGTTAAAAAAATGTGTGATAAGTGTCGTTTAATTCGACGAGGAAGAAAAGTTTTAGTTATTTGTAAAAACCCAAAACATAAACAACGTCAAGGTTAATTAAATAAAAAATAAAGTTATGGCAAAACAAATTCGAAAAGTTACATCAAAAAAAATAAAGTCTAATAAACTTCCTAAAGGAGTTGTTCATATTCAATCGACATTTAATAATACAATTGTTACAATTATAAATTTAAAAGGTAAAGTAATTTCTTGGTCTTCAGCAGGTTCTTGCGGTTTTAAAGGTGCAAGAAAATCTACTCCTTTTGCAGCTAAAACTGCCGCAGAAATTGCTGCAAGACAATCAATGGATCAGGGCCTAAAACAAGCCAAAGTTATGGTTAAAGGGGCAGGTCCTGGACGCGAAACAGCTATTCGTGGATTAATCGACGCTGGTTTACAAATCACTTTAATTAGAGATATTACAGGGATTGCTCACAACGGTTGCCGACCACCTAAAAAAAGACGTGTTTAATTAATATGTATTTATATATTTAATTAATTTTTAATTAAATATATAAATACATATTAATTAAAAATTAATTAAATAATATAATAAAATGAAATATACTTTAATATCATGTATTGATTCTAAAATTGTTAATTCAACAACATTTTATGGAAGATTTGAATTAGGTCCATGGAGTTCTGGACAAGCACTTACGATTGCAAATACACTAAGACGAGGCTTATTATCAGAATTACCAGGTACGGCGATTACTTTCGTTAAAATTATTGGTACATCTCATGAATATGATACCTTGCCCGGAATGCGTGAATGTATTTTAGATATATTGTTAAATATAAAACAGATTACTTTAAAATCTGAATTTAAATTTTTTTCACCACAAATAGGTTTTTTAAATGTTAAAGGTCCCGGTATTATAAGAGCTAGAGATTTAAAATTACCCTTTTTTATAAAATCAATTGATCCAGATCAATATATTGCTACTTTGAATCATAAAGGACAATTAAATATAAAATTTTTGATTCATTCTGGTAAAAAATATTTAACACATACACCTAGTTCGAAAAATTATTCAAAATTAGTAGAGTTATTAGAAAAACAAAAACCAACAAATTTACTATCAAATAATAAAAATATATTTTTATTTAATAAATATAAAAAATGGAAACAACAACGTGAATTAAATAAAAAACAATTTTTATCTAATTCTAATATATTAACAAATTCATTAATAAAAAAAAAATATAAGCTAATAAACTATATTTTTGACAATACACTCTCTGAATTTGATAAATTAGTATATAATAATAAAAATAATTACTTTGAAAAAATAAATAAAATTGATTTTGATAAGATAGGTTATTTTCCAATTGACGCTATTTTTTCTCCAATCAAAAAAGTTAATTATAAAATAGAAGTAAAAAATTCAATAACAAAGAAAGAAACAATATTATTAGAAATTTGGACAAATGGAACTATAGACCCACGTTCTGCAATTCATCAAACTGTTAAAATTTTAATTAACCTATTTTTGCCTCTACAACAATTTAAAATAAATTTTTTTAATCAATATAGAACAAAATTATATTTTAGTAAATTTAACTTTTTATACTTTAATAAAAAAATTATTAAATTAACTAATAGCTATTTTTATAAAAAAAAAAATTATTTTTTTATAATGAAAAATAATATTTTTTTAAATAAGTTCATTCAATTTAACAATATTAATTTTATTTTTTTAAAAAATAATAATTTTCTAAATAAGTTTTTTTATTTTTATTTAATAACTAAAAATAAAAAAACTTATTTAGAAAATTATATATTTTGTAAAAATAAAAAATTAAAAAAATCTAATTTAATATTATCTAAAAAATTAAAACATATAAATTTAAATTTAAAAAAATATAAAAAAAAAGATACATTACAAAAAATTTATATAAATAAAAATGTAAAAAAAAATATTTTAGAATTTGATATTTTAAATTTAAAATTGACCTCACGCCTTTATTTTATTTTAAAAAAAATTAATATTAATAAAATTGGAGATTTAGTTTCATTTAAATCAAATTTTTTTTATACGTTTAATGATAAAATTTTTAATTTAGAAATTTTAAAAAAATATGACATGTTTGAATTAAAACAGAGTTTAAAGAAATATGGCATTATTATAATTAACAATTGATTTTCATAATTATGTTATTTATAATATATATAATTATATTAATAAAAATTAATAAAATTTAATTTAGTCTATTTATGAAATTATTTAAATAATTATAAAAAAATGAGTAAAATTTACGATTGGTTTGAAGAACGTTTAGAAATTCAAGCAATTGCAGATGATATTACAAGTGTGCGATTCGTTCCTGAACGAAGTTAAAATAATTAATTCAGGATGCAATTGTCAAATACTCCCAAAGGTAATGCAGAAAGGAGTGACCTTTGCATAACTAAATGTTGATATTGGTGAAAGTCCAATCCTCCTCAGGACAGGAGTGACGTCAAAAGTGCCCACAATTACTGATAAATGATTGAAGCTGGGAGACACAGGGGAATCAGAGGTGATACGTAAGACACCGCACTGCCTCTAGACAGGTTACTATGATTAAGTTAAGCCTGAATATTCTGAAAAAGCGTCTTAATATCGTCCTTCAGCCTTACGCATGTACGCTAGTTGGATAACTATCCAAATCTCGCATCAATTAGCTTGTGTTAGATGCAGTCCCGAGATGATAGTAGGCGAATTGAATAAATCTAAGGTAACGAACAATCAACATTTGGAACGAAGAAAAACGAGGCCCACCTCCTTATGACAATACTCACATAAGGTAGCAGAATTATCAACTCTGTATATGGTACCTCGGGTAGGAAATGGCGTAATTGCCAGACGGTATATAGAATATAAAATATGAAGGAGTTAATTCATGACATCAAAACAAGTTTTTGCTGAGAAATGGAAGAAATTACCTTGGAAAAATTTCGAGAAAAATCTCTTCCGTCTCCAACATAGGATATACGAAGCGAATCTAAAAGAAGACGCTAACTTAGTATACAGACTACAATGTTTAATATTAGGTTCTCCTTGCGCAAGATACCTTGCTGTAAGACAAGTAACCCAACTAAACATGGGAAAGAAAACCGCGGGTATTGACGGAATAAGTTCATTATCCCCAAAGCAACGCCTGGAATTAGCGGATGAACTTAAAAACCTCAAAGACTGGAAACACCAAAATTTAAGAAGGATATATATACCAAAACCAGACGGCGATAAACGCCCTCTAGGCATACCTACAATCAAAGACAGAGCAATGCAATGTCTTGTAAAATATGCTCTCGAACCGGTATACGAATCAATAGCATCACGAGGGTCTTATGGTTTTAGACCAGGAAGGTCAACCTGGGATATACAAACCAACATATTCTTAAACTTGCAATCAACCTCTAAAGGTTACACTAAATCAATACTAGAATTAGATATTGAAAAATGCTTTGACAAAATTGACCATCAAAAACTCATGTCAATGATCAACCTTCCCAAACAAGCCAAACAATTTCTCTGGTCCGCATTACGCGCCGGGGTACTAAAGGAAAGATTTATAACAACCGCGGGTACTCCCCAAGGAGGAATTATATCTCCCTTACTATGTAATATTGCTTTGCACGGGATCGAAGATATTTGGAATGAAGAATTTTGCAAAACAAGAATTAACCAACGAGGATTAAGATACGCAGATGATTTAATATATTTCATAAAACCTAATGAAGATGTCATCCTGCTTAGAAATAAAATTGATACATTCCTAGAAAAACGAGGATTAAACGTTAAAGAAAGCAAAACTAAATTAGTCAAATCAACTGAGGGTTTTGATTTCCTTGGTTGGCACTTCAAAGTAAAAACCAAGAACAACAAATTTGTAAGCTATCCAACGTCTAAAAGTCGTTCACGGCTAATAAATAAAATCAAAACTACCATGAAAGACACTAGATACACCCTGGAACAAAGACTATTAAAAATCAAAACCATCTATACCGGATGGTGGAACTATAATAAATTCTGTGACATGGGACAAATAAATCTATGGAGTATCCAATCATGGACGGAAAACTACGTAAAACGACACAGTAAAATGCCACGTAAAACAAGAATTGAAACCATGAAATCAATTTTTACGGGGCATACATTCCAAGTAAACGCACATGTGTCAGTAGCTGGAAAAAAGTCTCCTTACAACAACGATGTGCTCTACTGGGCCCGTCGAAATTGTAAAAGATATTCTGGTCCTCTTTCACGTACAATCACAAAACAACAATACAAATGTTTAAATTGTGGTAATCCATTCAGATCTGATGACATTATTGAACTACATCACATAGATGGAAACAATACAAACAATGTAATATCCAATTATGCGGCATTACACCGTTACTGTCATCAACATCAAGAAATACACTCAGAAAAAAGAATCCGCAGGGTTAATTCCTAATATTACCAGGAGCCGTATGAGGTGAAAGTCTCACGTACGGTTCTGAATTAGAGGTGTTCATATAATGTTTTACAGAAATTGAGCATCGACTATAACAAATATGTTCCTCCTCATGTAAATATATTTTATTGTTTAGGCGGAATTACATTTACTTGTTTTTTAGTACAAGTAGCAACAGGTTTTGCGATGACTTTTTATTATCGTCCAACAGTAGCAGAAGCTTTTGCTTCAATTAATTACCTAATGACAGAAGTAAACTTCGGTTGGTTAATTCGTTCAATACACCGCTGGTCAGCATCTATGATGGTTTTATCAATGATTTTACACGTTTGTCGTGTTTATTTAACAGGAGGATTTAAACGTCCTCGTGAATTAACATGGGTAACAGGAGTAACTATGGCAGTTTGTACTGTTTCTTTTGGTGTAACGGGTTATTCATTACCGTGGGACCAAGTAGGATACTGGGCTGTTAAAATTGTAACAGGTGTACCTGATGCAATCCCTGTTGTAGGAACAACATTAGTTGAATTATTACGTGGTGGTGTAGGTGTAGGTCAAGCGACACTAACACGTTTTTATAGTTTACATACTTTTGTTTTACCATTATTAACTGCAGTATTTATGTTAATGCATTTCTTAATGATCCGTAAACAAGGTATTTCTGGTCCACTATAATTATTAATTAGTATATATTAATTAATATATATTAGAGAAAAAATTATTATAAAAAAAATATTAAATATTTAAAAATAAGGAGATAAAAAATGGCTGTTATTAAAAAACCAGATTTAACAGATCCAGTATTACGAGCAAAATTAGCTAAAGGTATGGGACATAATTACTATGGTGAAGTGCGAACAGTAAGCTAAAAATTAACATTGTAAGATATAAGCGATCTTACTCCACTGCTGAAATGTGGATAAAACCTACGACTAACCTAAAAGTGAAAACTCGAGGGGACTGTAGCATGTCGACGAAGGGATATTGGTTTTCGAAACCACTAGAAACAGAACATATCCCAAGGTTAAGAATATATGAATAAAGCTTGATTGCCTGAAAGTCAGAGGCCGGACAGGTCCTAGTAACTGGATGACATGTGTGGTTATCGGTCATCTCTGTAAGTCGAAACGAAAGGTTCACCGTCAATTCGAATCAGCTCTTACAGATCCTAGTCCAATTATTGGAAACAAAACCTCGAACGACTATTCTAAGTATTCCGCTTGTTATTTTTAGAAACTGTATTGTTCACTAAGGGGAGTAATCCCTATGTGAAAAGAGCCCTCAATTAAGGGGGCAGGAAATGTTACTTTGACAAAATTAAGTTTCTCCGGAGGGAGACATTATATGAAAGGACTTGAAAGAATCAAAGTGATTCGAAATTTTAGTAAAAAAGATAGTACATGGGTACATAAAGATTTATTCAGAATCCTTAAACATGACGATATCTGGATATTAGCTTACGAAAACCTCAAGTCTAATAAAGGGGCATTAACCCCAGGAATCAATCCATCAACGTTAGATGGAATGAGTTTAGAAAGGCTTCAAAATATAAAACAACAAGTATTAAACGAGTCTTATAAATTCAAACCTGTCAAACAAATCATGATTCCAAAGTCCAAAGGAAAATGGAGACCATTGGGCTTACCTAGTGCTAATGACAAAATTGTTCAAGAAATAATTCGATTAATCCTGGAAGCAGTGTATGAACCGAATTTTGACGAAAATAGTTATGGATTTAGAACCGGTCGTGGAGTTCACGATGCATTAAGTCACGTGGACAAAACCTTTAGATGGATGGACTGGGTACTTGAGGGAGATATTGAGGGTGCATACCCTAGTATCAACCATCGTATTTTGTGCAACCTCATTGAAAAACGTATTAACGACACTCGTTTTGTGAATTTAATTCGAAAGGCATTGAATTGTGGAGTATTAATTGAAAAAACTATTTCCCACTTTTCAGTTGGTGTACCACAAGGATCAATTGTATCTCCAATACTGTCTAACATTTACTTTCATGAACTAGATGTTTGGGTTAAACAAAAAGCAAAAGAATTATATAAAGCTCCTTCAAAGTTAAAAAGTTCGGAATACAAACGCATAGAGAAACTTATCGCCAAATATTCCAAACAAATGCAAAGCTTAAAAAAAGATTCGGAAGAACATAAGAACCTTTTAAGGAAATTAAAACAGGCTCGTAAAACGAGACTAAATATTCCTAGTCAAAAACATACTCGCGTAGAAGTTGTATACGTAAGATATGCCGATGATTGGATGATAGGTGTTTCTGGTGATAAGGAAATAGCACAGAAACTATTAAAAGATGTAAAGGATTTCTTCAATGAAACCTTAAATCAAAAACTTCATCCAGAAAAGACCAAACTAACAAATCTTCGAAAAGGTAAAGCATACTTCTTAGGATATGAAATATTTCTTCCAGCTAAAAATCCGATTACTAGTTCAGTGTTCTCAGGAACCCACACTCGTAGAAGAGGTAACCCGAAATTACGGTTTGATATTCCTGTGAATGAACTAATTAGTAAAATGGTACAAAAAGGATATGTATCAAGGCTAAAAAAAGGGGTTCGTCCTATTAGTAAGTCTTCCTACGTTACCTTAGAAGACCATGTTATCGTGAATCACTTCAGATCCGTTTGTTTAGGAATCCTAAACTTTTATTCCGGTTGTAACCAACCCAAAAGGCTACAATATATACATTATTTATTGCATATGTCATGTGCTATGACCTTAGCTCACCGACATAGAACATCTTCAAAACAAATTTTTACAAAACACGGACGACGCCTTACAGTTAAGATTCCTAATAACAAGGAAAAAACTGTTAGTTTCCCTCATAGGACAAGCTGGTCAATCAATGATGCCTCTTGGAGTACTGGGAAAACATTCAAAGATCCATTCTCGACTTACGCAAATCGAGTATCCAAATCGGGGCTAGAAGCATCCTGTATTGTTTGTGGTATCAAAGATACAATTGAAATGCATCATGTGAAACATATTCGTAAAGATTCTATTCGATACGAAGGTTTCACTAGGGAAATGTCCTTAATCAATCGTAAACAAGTACCACTTTGTAGAAAATGCCATATGAAAGTACATAACGGTCTCCTAGACGGAGGTATTTCACTAAAAAAACTAATAAAGAATTAGTTCGAATTTAATTTCCGGAGAGCTGTATGCATTGAAAGGTGCACGTACAGTTCGGGAACAGGAGCTTCTATTCCTTTATAAGGGTAGGGGTTCCGAGTTTCATCCTGCTTGGCCTAATGATTTATTATACATGTTCCCAGTTACTATTTTTGGGACATTCGCATGTGTTATTGGTTTAGCAGTTTTAGATCCTGCAGCTATTGGTGAACCTGCAAATCCATTTGCAACACCATTAGAAATTTTACCAGAATGGTATTTCTACCCAACTTTCCAACTTTTACGTACAGTTCCAAACAAATTATTAGGTGTTTTATTAATGGCAGCTGTTCCCGCAGGTTTAATTACAGTTCCGTTTATCGAAAACATTAATAAATTTCAAAACCCATTCCGTAGACCTGTAGCTACAACTGTTTTTTTAATTGGTACAGTAGCGGCAATTTGGTTAGGTATTGGTGCAACATTACCAATTGATATTTCATTAACTTTAGGTTTATTTTAAACATAAATAACATAAATACTAATTTCTATTATTATTTATATTTTGTGTAAGCTTTAAAGCTTACACAAAATATAAATAAATTGACAAAAAATATTTATTATATTATAATAATAATATATAGCCGGGATAGCTCAGTTGGTTAGAGCATAAGATTGAAAATCTTAGTGTCACCAGTTCGATTCTGGTTCCTGGCATTTTCAAAATTGCATTTTAATAAAATATAATTAAAATTAAATAATTATAAACAATTGAAATGTTAATATTATTTTTTTTTTATAAAATATTATGCCTATTGGTGTTCCTAAAGTACCTTATCGTTTACCTGGAGAAGAAACAGCTCAATGGGTTGATTTATACAATCGCTTATACCGAGATCGTATTTTATTTTTATGTCAAGATTTAGATGATGAATTAGCAAACCAATTAATTGGTATTATGTTATATTTAAATGCAGAAGATAAATCTCAAGGAATTTTTCTTTATATTAATTCTCCAGGTGGTTCAGTAACATGTGGTATTGGAGTTTACGATGCTATGAATTATATCCAATCAGATGTAACTACTATTTGTATTGGAACAGCGGCATCAATGGCTTCTTTAGTTTTAGCTGGGGGAACTCGTGGTAAAAGATTAGCTTTACCTCATTGTAGAATTATGATTCACCAACCAGCAGGTGGTAGTCAAGGTCAAACGTCACTTGTATTATCAGAAGCAGAAGAAATGCTAAGAATTCGTGATGAAGTTGTTTCAATTTATTCTAATAGAACAGGCCAAACATTAGCTCGAATATCTAAAGATATAAATAGAGATCAATTTATGTCTGCACATGAAGCAAAAAAATATGGTTTGGTTGATCAAATTGCTTCATCAGTATTAAAATAATTTAGTTATTAGTTTTTTATATAATAAAAAAAATTAATAAAAAAAATGGAAAAAAATATGTCAATTTTAGCTTGGGTAAAAAAAAAACGTAAACAAGAATTATTAATAAATAATTCATCTATTTCAAAACAAGAATTAGAAAAAAACAATTTAGAAATAAATAACTCTAATGATAATGCATTATGGACTCGTTGTGATTATTGTGGTGTTATTCTTTATATAAAGCATCTTAAAAAGCAACATTATGTTTGTATTGAATGCGGATCTAATTTAAGAATTAATAGTACTGATCGAATTGAAAATTTAATTGATTCAGGTTCATGGCGACCATTATATGAAACAATTTCACCATGTGACCCTTTAAAATTTAAAGATAAAAAAACCTATCCAGATAGATTACAGGAAGCTCAAAAACGAACAAGTTTTCAAGATGCTATTCAAACAGGGACAGGACTTATAAATAATGTTCCCGTTGCTTTAGGTGTTATGGCATTTGACTTTATGGGTGGTAGTATGGGATCGGTTGTTGGTGAAAAAATAACTAGATTAATTGAATATGCAACTAAAAAAGGTTTAACACTAATTTTAGTTTGTGCGTCTGGTGGTGCTCGAATGCAAGAAGGTATTCTAAGTTTAATGCAAATGGCAAAAATTTCTGCCGCTTTACATATACATCAATCTTGTGCAAAGTTATTATATATTTCTATTTTAACTTCACCTACTACAGGTGGTGTAACTGCTAGTTTTGCTATGCTAGGAGATTTAATTATTGCAGAACCGAATGCAGTGATAGGTTTTGCTGGACGTCGTGTAATTGAACAGACTCTTAAAGAAAAATTACCTGATAATTTTCAAACTTCAGAATATTTATTACATCACGGTTTGGTTGATTTAATTATACCAAGATGCTTTTTAAAAAATGCATTATATGAAATAATGAATTTTAATAGACAGGCTCCGTATAAAAAATTAGGTTATATTCCTGTAATAAACTAATTTTTTAATAAAAAAAAAATTTAAAATTTTAATATGAATTTATGAATAGTAATTTAATTCGTCGTTATGTTGTCGTTGGTTCAAGAAGAACAAGTAATTATATTTGGGCTATTATTTGCGCTATTGGGGGTATCGATTTTCTATTAACTGGTTTATCAAGTTATTTTAATTCAAATATATTACCAATAATTCACGCAGATAATATTATTTTTTTCCCTCAGGGATTAGTAATGTGTTTTTATGGTTTATTAGCCATTCTTTTTAGTTGTTATCTAGGTTTAACTATTTTATGGAGTGTTGGTGGCGGGTTTAATATTTTTGATAAACAAAATGGTGTAGTTCGAATCTTTCGCTGGGGATTTCCTGGTAAAAATAGACGTATTGACTTAACTTATCCAATTGATGAGGTTACAGCAATTCGTTTAGAATTAAAGGATGGTTTAAATCCTCGTAGAACCATTTATCTTTGTGTAAAAGGTCAAAGACAAATACCGTTAACACGAGTTGGGCAACCAATGACATTAGAAGAAATTGAAGTATTGGCAGCTGAATTAGCGCAATTTTTGCAAAAAGACTTAGTTTAATATGTTTATTTCTAACTTTTAAAAGTTAGAAATAAACATTTTTAGTTTTTATAATTTTATATGTATAATAACAATAATATTCGTTTTAAAAGTAAGACAAAACTTCCTCGTTCTATTGAACCTGTTGGAATTATACCACGATCTATCATTAGAACTTTAAATAGATTTTTAACACAACTTTTTCAAAATTCTAATACTTTAGTAATTGAAGAATTTCGTATTTCTAGATATCAAATTTTAGTTTCTTTACAGTCATTATTAAGTTTAATTTTTATTCCATTAATAATAAATTTTTTAGCTAAAACTTTTATTTTAATTCCTTTAACTGATTATTTATGGAATAAACAACAAGATGATATATTTTTAAATTCTTATTTAGAAAAGGAGGCGTTAACTGAGCTTCAAGATTTCGAAGAAGTTTTATATTTTGATTATTTTTTAACTCCTACACGATATGAAACACCAAATTGGGCTACCTATGAAACAGGTTTTAATGCATTAGAATTTCCAGTAATCCTAAAATCTCAAATTCAAAAAAAAACATTAGATTTAGCAAATAATTATAATCAGAAAAGTATAGAAGCATTAACTAATTTTTTTGGGGATTTAATTACATTTGGAACTTTAATTTTAGTTATTATTATTTTAAAACCACAAATTATTATTTTTAAATCTTTTTTAGTTGAATTTATTTATAGTTTAAGTGATACTTTAAAATCAGCTTTGCTGATTTTAAGTACTAATCTTTTAGTTGGTTTTCATTCACCTCGTGGATGGGAATTATTTTTAGAATTCTTTTTAAATAGGTTTGGTTTCCCGCCAAATGAAAATTTTATTTTTTTATTTGTTGCAACATTTCCCGTTTTATTAGATACTATATTCAAATATTGGATTTTTCGTTATTTAAATAAAATTTCACCATCAACTGTAGCCACATATCATGCTATGATTGAATAGTTAATTTATATTTTTATATAATTTTTTACATTATTATTTTATAATATGTAAAAAATTATATATTAGTATTTGATAATAGTGTAAAAAATTATATACTATATACTAGTAAACTTAAAAGTTATTTCGGGATGTAGCGCAGTTTGGTAGCGCACCTGTTTTGGGTACAGGTGGTCGCAGGTTCGAATCCTGTCATCCCGAGTTTTTATAAAATAAATAGTAATTTAGTTTTTATAAATATTATAATATTTATAAAAACTAAAATTAAAATTTCTTATTTTTATTATTAAAATAATTATTTGTATAAAGCGATTCCTAAACGAACAGCAAAAATACCATTAATTAACGCAATAAATAAAGCAATAAAAATTTGGTTTTCTAAAATCATAATTTTTCCTTTATTTTTTAATTTATTTTTTATAATTAATTATTTATTGACTAAATAATTAAATTTTTATAACTTTTGCCTTTCCTTTGTCCTCATAGGAATATGCATATAGCAAGCAGCAAAAGAAAAGTTTATTATAATCCGTTCTCTGTTTGTGTTGATAATAATACAATAACTAATGGACCTGCAGCAACAATAAATAATAATGATGTCAATTGAAGTATAATTTCGAAATTCATTTTTTTTTTTAGTTTAATTTATTAAAATTATTATATCTATTTGATTAATAGAAATAAATATTGCAATTAATTTACTAATATAAAAAAACTATATATATATATATATTTATATAAGTTATTTTATATTAATTTAATTAACGAAAACTTACTGAAGCTTGCCAAACAAAAGCTAAAAGTAAAAAAAATACCGGAATAATAGGTAATATATCTACGATAGGATCAAAAGGTGCATATGCTTCAGGTAATTTTGCTAATAAAAAAGTCATACTAAAATATTTTTTTAATATAAATATTATTTTTTAACAACTATACTGAATACTAATATATAAATTAAAAAATTAAATTTTTTAATAAATAAAATATAAAAATATTAAAGAGATGATCCTAAACCTGAATATGAACCATAAAAGAAAATGGCTAATAAACCAATAGCAGCAACTCCTACTACAACACCTACAAGCCATAAAGGAATACGTCCAGTTGTTCCAGTATTTGACATTTATTTAACCTTCATTTAAATTTTTTTATTTTGTTAATTATTATTAATAATTAAATAATAATTAAATAATAATTAAAACAAAATTTTTATTATAATAATTTATTTTTAATTAATATTAATTAAAAATATAACTCGAAAATAAAACAGCTAATACAAAAATAAGTAATAAACCCCAGTATAGACTTGTACGATTTAATTCTACAGTTTGTTTATTTGGGTTTGGTTTATTCATAACCTTAAAAATCCTTCGTAATAAAATGATTTTCTTTTAAAAATAAAAGAAATAGATAACCTTTATTGTTTATTTTGCCTTTGAGTAATCAACTTTTGATGACCTGACCCCCTTGGATCAAATCAAAAAAATTCCTTGGAAAAGCAAGGGAATTTGAATTTGAATCAAAGGAAATAAAGTTTATATTAACGTTGAATAAATTGCATAGCTGTAATAGCGCCTAAAAAGAAAACTGTAGGTACAGCTAAAGCATGTACAGATAACCAACGAACAGTGAAAATTGGATAAGTATATGTTGATTTTTTTGATGACATAATTAATAAATTGTTAAAAATATTTTAAAATAATTAAATTTAATTATTTTTTTAATTAATTGCTGATAATTGTTTTACTTGTTCTAATGCATTAAAACGATCCGTAATTAATGGAGCTTCTTGACGATCTTCTGTAAAGTATTCATTTGGACGTGGTGTACCAAAAACATCATAAGCTAAACCGGTACTTACAAATAGCCAACCAGCAATAAATAAAGAAGGAATTGTAATACTGTGAATAACCCAGTAACGAATACTTGTTAAAATATCTGAAAACGGGCGTTCTCCTGTAGTCCCTGCCATTTTTTAACTCCTTGAAATAAAAAATAAAATTAAATTATTTTGTTTCATTTTTATATTTTTAATAAAAAAGTGGGAGAAACAACCCAGTTTTTTAAATATTATAATTTTTTTTTTATTTAAATTCAAATATTCCAAAAACTTAATTAGTTGACAAAAAACTCTATTTTTTATACAATAGTATTTATATTTTTTATAAAAAATATTATAAAAAAGCGGAGTTCGTATAGTGGTAATACCTCAGCCTTCCAAGCTGAAGCTAGGGGTTCGATTCCCCTACTCCGCTACTATGTATATATAAAGTCTATAAAACTTATAAATTTGACTAATATTTAAAATATTATTAAAATAATATTTAAGGAAAAATAAAAAATATTTTTTCTTAAATATTATATAATTAT